TCCTCCCTGAAAAAAGAGGTTTACAACCCATAGGCCGTCATCCCTCACGCGGTATTGCTCCGTCAGGCTTTCGCCCATTGCGGAAAATTCCCCACTGCTGCCTCCCGTAGGAGTCTGGACCGTGTCTCAGTTCCAGTGTGTCTGATCGTCCTCTCAAACCAGATACTGATCGTCGCCTTGGTAAGCCATTACCTCACCAACAAGCTAATCAGCCGCAAGCTTCTCTCTAGGCGGAAAAATCCATTTCACTCGAAAGCATATGGGGTATTAGCAACCGTTTCCAGTTGTTGTCCCCCTCCTAAAGGCAAATTCTTACGTGTTACTCACCCGTCCGCCACTTGAGTTTAAAACTCTCGTACGACTTGCATGTGTAAAGCATACCGCCAGCGTTCATCCTGAGCCAGGATCAAACTCTCTTAAAATTTCCATGAATTAATTCATTTTTTTTTAACTTTTTTGAAAAAGCATTTCTATGAAGTTGAATTATATATTACTAAGTCATCACAATTAGAAATAGCTCTCTTGAAACTAATTTAATTAACTTAAAAAAATATTTAATTCTATAATAAAACTTTCTCAAGACATCATGATCTTAAATCATCTAATTATTGAAAATTCAAATAGAAATTCTTCAGAAGAAACAATAAACTCTCAGTTTACCCAGCCAATTCAGATTTGTGGAGGTGGGGATTTTGAATCTAACAAAAAAAAAAGACTATCATTGTAGATTATAGAAAGGGTTGCCTGATTGGCCGGAGCGCGTTGCTTATCAGAAAAAACAAAAAAAAATTTATGAATCCGCAATACTCAAGAAAAAAGAAGCTTCTAAATTTAGACGTATCAAGAAAGAGCAAGAAAAATTCTGGACTCCTGAAGAAAAAGACGCAGTGGATTATAAACTAGGGAGAAGTCAATACGCCTATTATCAAGATCCAAGCACTCCACCCAATATATTCGATAGAAGGCAGACTCTTTTGTTAAAAATGCAGGATTGGCATGTTCAAGAAAAATATCTAAACAGTTTTCAGAAACATAACTAAAACTGTTTAGATATTTAACATTTTACTTAACAAAATTCGAAAAGAAATCGAAGGATTCAGGTTTTAATAAATAATACACAATCAAAGTTAAAATAGTAAGAAATAACGTTGTTTCAAAAAATGTTAGATCGTCAAGATCTTCAACATAAAAGTTTAAATATGTTTCAAAAGGATGGTCAAATCTTTTACCATAAATTAAACTATTTCGTTTCCTTTGTTGTGAATCTAATTTATTCAAAACAGATATATCTATACTATCACCAAATTGGCATAATTTTAACCAATACCCCTCATCGTCCAACCTTAAATAAGCTTCTATTGCTTCTCTAATAATTTCATCGGTCAATTCCTTCACAATGATTGTCAGAGTACCAGGCTCTACAAAGTTTGTTTTTTCTTCTTCCATTTCTTGAAGTAAATTTTGTGGGGTACGAACAATCACTGTATAAGCATGGTTATCGTTAAATCTAACTCCAACATCAATATTGTCATTCTTTACATCTTTGATCTTATCTATCGGTTCAATTTCTTTAATTTGCATAATATTACTTGTTTCACTTTGTTGTTTCAAATTTATTTCTAAGTCCCTGTAAAAATAGGTCTGCTTCGTCTCGTCTTACAATTGCTACAATTACATCTGGTTCACCCTTTTTACCTGGGTTAACGATAACACGAACTCCTCTTCGACCGAATTTATATTCTTTCAAATATTTAAAACCTTTCAATTCTTTTTGTTGAATTGATGTAAGTGTCCCGTTTCTAATTCTCTTAAGTCCGTTTGTTAAGAGTTTACGAGCCTTGGGATCCTTCACAACCATTTTAAGTTGCTTTCTTTCTAGAGAACCTTCGATGTTATAAAGATGGTTTTGAGATCTAAGATCAATTAGTAAGTTATCATAACCACCTTTATTTTGCGCCAAACAACTGTCTTCTTCTTCTTGTTCTTCTTCTTTATTGTTAAAATAGGGATGATACTATTTCCAATAATCAGGGTCTGTTTTATAGTCAGATTGAGGCGGAACTTCAGTTTATGATAAAAGCTTTCTTCAGTTAGGCCATCGGCTAAAAAATCACACAGAGGTACAAGCTGGTCATCGAGTAGTGAAGAAAAGTTTTCTATCTTTGAATCGGTGTGAAAATTCATTTCACTATCAATTCCATATTGACTTACTTTATCTATCAATTTGTCCAAAGCTGTTATGTCATTCTGATAAATCTCAACGAAATCCGATTGAAATTCATAACAATTGATTTCCTCATCCAGACACTTTTTGACTAAATCAATATACTGAAACCGATTCTCGTAATAAATTTGCTCTTGTAAAACTATCCTATAGGAAGTTAATTCAGAATACTCTGATTTTTCAACCTCGTACAATGACTTATTTTCAGATTCTAAAACTTCTTCTTTGCGCAAGAGCTCCAAAAATCTAGTTTGATTCATAAAATTTACGAATTAATCAGTGTTTTAGAAAAGTGAGTGATTTGTTTTAAGTTCGTTATTTTTCACAGGGCGTAAGTTCATGTAGGAATGTAATGTACTCTTTTTGATTTACGATTTAGTTTTGAACTTCTCCTAGTTCAATTGGTAATTTAGAAGAATCTATACAGGTTCACGATTCTCAAACTTTTAATAAAGCAATCAAAAAACTGTTTTAAATTAAATTAAAACTCTGATTGAGAGATTAAGGTTCTTATAAAATATATTTTCATTTTAGATGATACGAATAGAAAAATTTATTATTCTAGTTAAAATTATTGAAACATATTGCTTTTTTAATTAAACTTTATTAAAAAATGAATATGTTTCAATTAAAAACTGCACTATTTTATATTTTATCCAAAATAGCTAAAAAATTCTGACTTGTTGTCTTACAGCATAAAATTTTTCTTAGAGGTTCCTCAGCTTCTGGTATCTTCTGTTTTTAGACAATTCAGAATTCTGGTAAATTTCTAAAATCATTCGAATTAATCTGAGAGTCAACTTATCAATAAGCTACCAAAAATTATGACAATATTCATTGATCGAATGGATATAAGGAATAAAGTGATGTTCTTGGATGATATCATGGTTTGATAATATCTCTGTTGACATCATTTCACTGAAATCTGCAGTTAATTTTCCTTGATTTAGCTGTTGAACAACACTGTCAGGTAAGAATTGAATATCTGCATCTTGATAGGCTTTTTGCATATAATCTAATATTTCTGGCCGCTGATTATACCAATATTCTCTAATTTCATTAGGAATTGGATGACGATACCACAAGATTGGTAAATAGTGGAAAATTAAAACATCTTTCATTTGTTGTTGGAATAGTAGTTTACTTTCTTCAGCTTCACTTGGTAAAAATGGCATAGTAAATACCAAATGATTTAAACTATCGGCTAGTACTCCAAGAATCCCTAGAAAAATAGTTCCTGTAATATTTACCCCCAGGATTGCTGGGACAACCCCTTGTAAAACTTCTTCTGTCCAATCAACAGCAGCAACTACATAACACCATGGAACTGTATATGGATTAATATAAATAAACCAGGATAAAGTAATTCGTAAAATAACAATGTTAGAATAAATCACTAAACCTATGAACAAGACTTCACGGATAGTTTCTAAAAGTGTAATGTCTAAACAAAAATGCAGCTGTACTTGAAGAAATTCTGATAACCAATCAGGTAAAAAATAAGCATTTTTAAAATTCTCAATATAAAAATTATAAAAGCCTTCTTCTCTATTTTCATATACATATCTTGGAATTGCATCAATTTTAGGAGTTGGTCCAACTATCGTTTCAAACCATGTTTCTGGTCGTTGGATTGGGGGCCAAAAAGTTCGATGTGATGGAAGACTTTCAAGAAATTTTGATCGAAGGGATGCTTCATCGGTAAGATCATAAATAGTGGACATACCAGGATTTCCTGGATACCCAAATAATCCAGCTATCTTTTTAAAAAGACTATCGACTATCTCATAAAAACCATTTCGAATTGGAATAAATTTTTCGTCTAAACTCATTAGTAATTTTTAATTAGTATCAAGTTAATAAGATATTATATTGTAGAATTGAATTAGAATCATTCAATCCTTAGCAATATTTAGATTGTAGAGAATAAATCAAATTCTATCAATATCCTTTTCCAAAATAAATCAATTAGTTTCCTTTCTCATTTTCTAAAACTTCTATCTTCTTTTGAAAATTTAATAAATTCTGAGAAATTCATGAATCAGGATTCGATTTCCCCGACCCACAGTCTATTCAAAAAATATTTCTAAAATTTATGGAGAGAAAGAAGAGAACATTGAAATTAACTTGAAACTATCAGAAACTATTCGGGATAGTAGGATTTGAACCTACGACACCCTGCTCCCAAAGCAGGTGCTCTACCAAGCTGAGCTATATCCCGGATCACTGGATTGATGGACAGGCTAACTAAAGTTAATTTTAATAAATTTTTAGAGATTTGACAAGACTTTAGAGAAAATAATTTCATTCGTCTGACCATTTAGTTTTTGCAAATCTTTTTTTAGTTTCACTAATTCTTTATTTTAATAAAACTTTTGGCTCTTCTATAAATTGGTTAGTAATTACTACAAGATCTAAAAATGGTTTTTTAGATCTTGTAGTAATTATCCTTTACCAGCAATAATACTATCTGTTAATGATTTTAAAATTAATTTAATTGATCGAACAGCATCATCATTACCAGGAATTGGAATATCCACTAAATCTGGATTACAATTTGTATCTAAAATGGAAACAATTGGAATTTTTAACTTTTGACATTCACGAATTGCTGTCATTTCTCGTTTTTGATCAATAATAATAGCAACATCTGGTAAACCTGGCATTGTTTTAATACCATCTAAGTGTTGACGTAATTTTTTTAATTCTTTTCGACGTAATGCAGCTTCTTTTTTTGTTAATAAATTAAAGGTATCATTTGCTTCTTGTTGTTCTAAATCTTTTAGATGTTTAATACGTTCTTTTAAAGTTGACCAGTTTGTTAACATACCACCTAGCCAACGATGGTTTACATAAAATGAATCACAACGTTTTGCTTCTTGAGCTATTAATGTACTTGCTTGACGTTTAGTACCAACAAATAAAAATGTTTTTCCTTCACTAGCTGCTGATTGTAAATAACTGTTTGCTTCTTTTAATAAAGTTGCAGATTGTACTAAATCTAAGATGTGAATATTATTAACTTCACTATAAATATAAGGAAACATTTTGGGGTTCCAACGATATGCTTTATGACCAAAATGAACTCCAGCTTCTAATAATTGTGATAAACTTATATCAGACATAAAATTTTAAATTACTTAATAAAACTATTTAATTTTTAAAATAAATTTTACCAAACATTAAATCAATTGTCTACTAATTATTTTAAGTAAGGTTTTTAATTGGTTTATCAATTATGTTAAATTGCTTATTAGATGGGAAATAAGTTTTAAAAGAATTACGATAATTTTGTGATCCGGTTCCTGCTGGAATTAAATGACCAATAATAATATTTTCTTTTAATCCTCGTAACCAATCAATCCTTCCTTCGATTGCTGCCTTTGTTAAAACTCTAGTTGTTTCTTGGAAACTGGCTGCAGAAATAAAACTTGGATTATTTAAAGCAGCTTTTGTAATCCCAAGTAATAATGGAACATAATAAGCTGGTTGTTTTTTTTGAATACTAATAATTTCATTAATGTATTGAATATGATATAAATCAACAACTTCTCTTCTTAATAATGGTGTATTCCCTTCGTAAGTAATTAAGATTTTTGTTGTCATTTGTTTAATAATAACTTCTAAATGTTTATCATTTATCGTGACACCTTGTGATTCATATATATCTTGAACTGATTCTAATATGAACGACTGAACCTTTTTAAAACTCTTATAGCTCCCTTCATAATTAGTGATTAAACGATTGTATTTAATTGATTTAATTCGATCACATAAAAATGACTCAATTAAACCGTAATAATTAAAATATACTTTTAATAGTTTATGCGGGTTAATTTTTTCATTTTCTTGTATGGCTGTTCCTAATTTTCGGAATTCAAAATTTGGGTCTAAACTTGTCTTTTCAACTAATAAACTTTTTTTTTGACTAGTTGGAATTCTTTTCACCGTTAAGTTTTTTTTACGGGCTTCTAGAATTTCTTCAATTCGTGGTAAACCTTGAACAATATCACCTGTGATCTCTTTTTCTAAATTTAATAAGCCAATAGTTTCACCATTTTCTATAAACTCACTATTCTTACAAAAAACGCTATTAACATCTTGTTCAAACAAATCCTCGGTTATTGAATAAAGACCAATAGATTTTGTAGCTTTTTTGAAATGTTTAACTTCAACTCTATCGTTATCTTTTTTGGAATAACATTCAACAAATTTAACTAATGTTAATTGAGGAGAAAATGGTTTTGATTCATTTTCTATAAGATCAGAGCTTTTTACTAATAATATTCGTTGTTGTTTTAATTTTTTTGACTTGTCAGGTCTTAAAATTTGATTAAATTTTAATTTAGAGAATTTATTATGAATTGAAAACTTTTTAAAAAATTGTGGGATTAAAGAATTATAAAATTTTCCATCTTTTTTTAAAAATAACTTTGAAAATTCTGCTTTTATACCAATTTTACCTTTTGATAAAGATTTGGAATTAAATTTCTTTTGTACTGAAAATTTCAGGCTATTCGAGTAATTTAACGAAATTAAACGGTCAGTTTTTACTATCTGTTGAACACGATTTGGAGAAACAAGTTTATACTGTAAATTAATTTTATTAGTTAAATTATCAGTTTTACAGTTTGGGAAAAAATACGGTTTTCCTTTCTGTAATGTCAGAAAATTATCATTTTCAATAATAATTTTACCAGTTTCATTTACATTTGAACTATTGACAATAAAATCATTTAATTTTTTATTAGGAAATTTATTTTTTTGTAAAGTTAAGCAATCTTTATTAGAAATTAATAAAATTTGCTTACTATCTTTCTTTTTAACTTTAAATTTAACAATTTCACAAGAATTTAATGTCATTGCTTCTAAATATCCTAAAACAGTATAACTGTCAACAAATTGAGTTTTTTGAACAAGAGAACAAGAATGCAAATTTTTATATTTTAAATAAGGTGAAATATAATTATTCAAATTTAATTTTTCACTAATTCTTAGATCAACTGAATTTATCTTTTTATTATTTACAAATTCAATATTAAGCTGGTTGTTTAACAATTTATCAGTTTTAAAAGTTAATCTATTAATAACTAAATTTAAATTTTTAGTACTTTTTAAAATTGTGTTTGGTTTATAAGCATAAATAATTTTAGTCTCTAATTTACCATTTAGATTTAAATTTTTTTGATTTTGCGAATTGATTGAATTTAAATTCGAATATGGAAGTTCATATAATTCAATTGGTCTAATCAATAATTGTTCAGTTTTTTTTCCAATGATACGCTCACAAAATGATAGTTTTTTAATTGGTATATTGGAAAAAATAATTTCACCTGGGTAATAAATTTTCTTAGCTGTATTTTTAAATTTGTGTCCTTCATAGACTAACCCAGATTTAATTGAAATCGTTTGAGTTGAACTATTTTTTTGACGAATCGCAACAATCCCTGATGTTTTAGAAAAATAGTCCGTCATTAGTTCAAATCCTTCAGAAATTAAATCACCATGTTCAACAAATAACGTGTCCTGTTTACCATTTACTTTATCTACTTTATGACTTTCTTCTCCTACCCAAATAATTGTTCGATGAGAAATAATAGATTTATATTTTGTTTCCAAAATAAATTGTTTCCATAAATCTAATCGATACCAATAATTGATCTCTTCATTTACTTTATTAAATTTAAATCTATTTCGATAATCGTAATATAATATCCCACCAGTCAAAGTTCGAAATGAATTAGTAACTAAAATTCCAAATTGTTTATTTCTATTTCGTGCCATTGGAAGGTAAGATTTAGAGACAGTTTGTTTTATTTTTATAAGATATTTAAAATTTTCTAAATTTAAAAAATAGTTTTTATTTTGAACTACCTTTGTAAGTTTTTTTAAGCTCGAGTTTACTAATGAATATTTGTTATTATTTAATTTTACAGATTGTTGATATAAACTTTGTTTAGTATTTACAAATTCAATAAATCCAGGATAGTGATTTATTAGTTTCGTTCGAAAAATATAACTGTATTTAGCAAGCTTATAGTCAGGATAAAAATTTATAAAAGAATTATTTGGACTGTTATAAAGTTGTCCTGATAAAATCCAAATTAATTTATTGTTGTTAAATAAATTAATCTTTTTTTTTAATCGTGGCATAAAAATTTCACCACATGTATCACTTAAGATTGGTTTAATTTCTGTTTTAATTTGTTTATTAATATTAATTAATTCTCCAATCAAAGTATCTTTCAAAATATACTGGTTATTTTTTGGGAATAATATTGTATTTTTTAAAACTTCGATTTGAACTAAATCATGATTTTTATCATCTGGAATTAGAATTACAGAGCCCGAATTTTTAGTAACAAGAACATCTTCACCACGATTAGTTCTTAAAATTACTGTTTTTAACGTTTTGTAAAATCGAATAATTCCATTTAAAGGACTTATAATTTGTTGGCGAGCTTCAGAAGTAAAGATACCCCCAGTATGGAAAGTTCTCATTGTAAGTTGAGTACCAGGTTCACCGATAGATTGACCTGCTAAAATTCCAACAGCTTCACCAATATCAACTAAATTTTCATTAGCCAAATCCCAACCGTAACATTTTTGACAAATGGCTCTATAAAGATTACAAGTCAAAGGGGAACGAATATAAAGTTTTTGGATTTGTCTTTGTTTTAATTCTTTTATTAAACTAGCAGTTATGTGTGTATTAGTTTTTGCAATTAAATTTTTAGTTTTAGGATCTATAATTGGTTTATTAAGAATTCGACCCAAAATTTTTTCATCATTTTTATCAAGTAAAACTAAAAAAGAATGAGTTGTTAAACAATCTTTTTCACGAATTAAAATATCTTGTGCTACATCAATTAAACGACGTGTTAGGTATCCTGAATTTGCAGTTTTTAAAGCAGTATCTATGATACCTTTTCGTGCTCCATATCCAGACATTAAATAATCTGTAATAGTCAATCCTTCGCGAAAATTCTTTTTAATTGGTAATTTCATAATTTCGCCACTCGGATCGGACATTAAACCTCGCATACCAACTAATTGTCGAACTTGAGAAAGATTTCCTCGAGCACCAGAAAAAGCCATGATATAAACAGAATTTAATGGATCATAGTTTTTAAAATAATGAATGACTTGATCTTTTAATGATTCGCTGGTAAGACTCCAAGTATCAATAATTTTTTGAAATCTTTCAATATCAGTAATCTTTCCTTTAAGATAAATCTTTTCACTATCAATGATTTCTTTATTAGCTTTTTCAAGCATTAAATTTTTAACAAATGGAATTTTTAAATCTTCAATGCTAATTGAAATACCAGCTTGTGTAGCATATCTAAATCCTAAATATTTTAATTCATCAGCTAAAAAACAAGCTTGCATTGAATCATAATTGGTAAAACTCCAAGCTAATAATTGTCTTAATTGTTTTTTACCTATTAGATTATTTTGATAAGTATAATTTTTCATAAAATTTATTTAGCAATTTATCTTCTTAATTTATAAAAAATTTAAAGTTTTCTGAATTGTATAATTTAAGATTACCCGACCAGTCGTCGTCTGAAGATATCGAACAATTATCTCACCATCTTCATTTTTTCTAATTTGTAAATTCTCATAGTATTCGATAGTTGTATTATCATTTAATTTTATTAGTTTTTTCAAATTAGATTCAGATTGATTATCATTTTTAATACGAATCCAAATTGAACTATGAAGTTCAATTTTATTTTGATTATAAGCTAATATGACATCTTCTAAATCTGAGAAATAATGATTTGAGCCAAGTAATTTCGAAATATTATTAACAGTTAAATAATAACAACCTAAAACCATATCTTGGCTTGGTATAACAATTGGTTCTCCATTGGCAGGTGATAAGAAATTATATGGAGCTAACATTAACATATAACATTCTGCCTGTGATTCTAATGATAAGGGAATATGAACAGCCATTTGATCGCCATCAAAATCGGCATTAAATGCCGAACATACTAAAGGATGTAGTTTAATTGCACGACCTTGTACTAAAATAGGTTCAAAAGCTTGAATACCTAATCTATGTAATGTTGGAGCACGGTTTAAAAAAATAGGATGGTTTTTTAAAACTTTTTCTAAAACTGGATCTATTATAGGTTCACTTTGTTGAATTAAATTCTTGGCAATTTTCATATTACTTGCCAAACCTTGATTAATTAATTCTCTAATAATAAAAGGTTGAAAAAGTTCAATTGCCATTTCATAAGGTAATCCACATTGATTCAATTTTAAACTTGGACCTACTACAATTACTGAACGACCTGAATAATCAACACGCTTTCCCAATAAATTTTGACGGAATCGACCAGGTTTACCTTTAATAATATCTGATAATGATTTCAATGGTCGATTATTTGCACTTAAAGCAATTTTCCCACGTTTACCATTATCAATTAAAGTATCAACAGCTTCTTGTAATAACCTTTTCTCATTACGAATAATTAATTGTGGAGCATCAATTTCAAGCAATCGAAGTAACCTATTATTTCTTGTTATTATTCGTCGATATAATTCATTTAAATCTGAAGTCGCAAATCGGCCCCCTTCTAATTGGATCATTGGTCGTAAAGCTGGAGGGATTACAGGCAAAATTGTTAAAATCATCCAAGCTGGACTAGAACCTGTTGCAACTAAACTTTCTAAAATTCGAATTCGTTTAATAGCTTGTTCCCGCATTTTATAAATTCGGTTTTGTTCCCACTTTCTAAACCATTTGGATTCATCATAAAAAGGCTTTTCTTTATTTAAGAGTTTAGTACAAACAAAAGTAAAATCTCTGGTTTTAAAAATCTCTAATTTTAAATCAAGTTTTTCTAATTCTCGTTTAATTAAAGGAGCGCCAATTAAAAAATTAGGAGTTGCGCGTAAAAGATACTTTGGAGTATTGTATCGTAGATTTTGATTTTGAGGTTTTGGGTAAGGTTTTAATGGATAATTACTATAACCTAACTCTCGACTTCTTCTATAGTGCTGTAAATCCCAATGTAATCCATAAAATGAAATTTCATCTTCAGCTATAAAATAAGTTAAAGAAGATAATTTAATACGCTTTATTCTTTCATCCCATAAATCTATGATTGTTGCGGGTGTTAACTTTAACCCGTTACATTTTTTACATTTATACTTCTTTTGGGTTCTGGGATCTTCTGGATCTTCGTCACACTCTTCGGAATGAAAAGTATGAAAACTATATGTAGTATCAAGTTGTTTCTCGCATGCTTCTACTTCTAATAATAAAGCCATAAAATTTGGTCGGCTATTAATATACCAAACATGCGTAACAGGATAAATTAAATTAATGTAACCCATACGATGTCTTCGAACTTTGGATTCAGTTAACTCTACTCCACACCGGTCACAAATTAATCCTTCATATCTAACACGTTTATATTTCCCACAAGTACATTCTAAACTTTTACTTGGACCAAAAATGCGTTCGCAGAATAGTCCATCCATCTCTGGTTTAAAAGTTCGATAATTGATAGTTTCTGATTTTTGAACTTCTCCAACAAATTGGCCATTTGGTAATTTTCGATTTGCCCATTGTAATATTCGAACTGGAGATGCCAATTTAATTTTGATATAATCAAATTCTTTTGTAAATTGTACCATGATTATTAAAATGAAATATTATTAATATCTGAAGTAGGAGAAAATGTTTTTGATGAAGCATTATATTTTTCAATCAAATTAACCTCAACTTCATATTTTTTATTCGAACTAAATTTTTCAATTTTATAAGTACTCATATCTAAACCAATAGAACGTAATTCTTGTAATAGAACTTTAAATGATTCTGGAATTCCAAAATTTGGAATTTGTTGTCCTTTGACAATTGCATTTAATGTTTCATTTCGTCCTTCCATATCATCAGATTTAATTGTTAAAAGCTCTTTTAAAGTAAAAGCTGCACCAAAACCTTCGAGAGCCCAAACTTCCATTTCACCAAATCTTTGCCCACCATGTTGTGCTTTTCCTCTCAATGGTTGTTGAGTAATTAGAGAATAAGGACCAGTAGCCCGAGCATGCATTTTATCATCAACTAAATGAATTAATTTTAACATATAAGCATTTCCAACAGTAACAGGATTATCAAATTCTTTGCCTGTTCGACCGTCAATTAAAACCATTTTACCTGGTGCATAAGGATTAAATAACCAACTTTCATTTTTTACAATAGAAGCTTGACGTAATTTTTTATTAATTAGAATTCTTGAAATTTCTAGACCATACATTTCATCAAAGGGTAAAATTTTAAATCGAGAATTTAATTTGTCCCCAGCTAATCCTAATAAACATTCGTATAATTGGCCAACATTCATTCTAGAAGGTACTCCTAATGGATTCAATAAGATGTCAACAGGTGTTCCATCTGGTAAAAATGGCATATCTTGTCGAGGTAAAATCCTTGAAATAATTCCTTTATTCCCATGTCGACCTGCGATTTTATCACCGACTTGAATTTTTCGAACTTGAGCGATAAATACATAAATTTTTTCAAATTTATAAGTTAATTTTGTTCTTCGATTAAATGTTACGGTTTCAATTACTCGACCATATTCACCATCGGGCATCCGATATGAATTATCTTTCACACCTTTCGCTTTAGCTCCAAAAATAGCACGTAATAATTTCGATTCCGGTAACTGTTCAGAAGTATTATTTGAAATAACTTTACCAACTAAAATATCTCCTGGTTTTACAAATGTACCAACAGTAATAATTCCATCCTCATTTAAATGATTAACTTCTGCTAAATTTAAATTTGGAATATTTTTTGTTATTAGTTCAGATGTTTCAGAATTTTGATCAATTTCAATTTTATATCGTTCAATATGAATTGAAGTAAAAATATCATCATAAACTAATCTTTCGCTGATTAAAATTGCATCTTCAAAATTGTATCCTTGCCAAGGCATATAACCGACTAAAACATTTTGACCTAACGATAATTCACTATCCCTAATTGCTGGTCCATCAGTTAACATCTGACCAGATTGGATGGTTTCACCTTTCCAAACAATTGGACGAGGATTTATACAAGTTTGTTGATTAGAACGTAAATATTTTTGTAATTTGTAAGTTAATTTTTTTCCAGTTTTATCTTTGGTAATAATTTTATTTGCTGTTACGGAACTTACAATACCAGATACATGAGCATTTAAAGTCATACCCGAATCAATCGCAATTTGATTTTCTAATCCAGTCCCGACAATTGGTTTTTGAGGTAGAATTAACGGTACAGATTGACGCTGCATATTTGAACCCATTAATGCTCGGTTCGCATCATCATGTTCAAAGAATGGAATTAATGAAGCTGCAACTGACACTACTTGAACTGGGGAAATAGCAATAAAATCAACTTCTGATGGTGAAACACTTATAATTTCTTGATGATATCTAACTGGAATTAGATTTTTTATCAAATAATTTTCTTTATTAGTTGAAATATCTGCTGGTGCAATTTTATATAAATCCTCAATATCAGCTGTTAAATAAATTGGATTCCCTGTTTTTAAAACTTTTCCATTTATAACTCGCCAAAATGGAGTCTCTAAGAATCCTGATTGATTAACTCGAGCACAAGTTGTTAATGAAGCAATTAAACCAACGTTTTGTCCTTCAGGAGTTTCAATCGGACAAATTCGACCATAATGACTTGGATGAATATCTCGAACAGCAAAACTAATTCTATCTCGATCAAATCCACCTGGTCCTAAACCACTAATTCGACGTCTATGAGTTAAAGAAGATAAGGGATTTGTTTGATCTAAATATTGTGACAACTGACTTGACCCAAAGAATTCTCGAACTGTAGCATTTACAATATTAAAACTTAGCAAATGACTTGAATCAATTTTATTTGTTTGATTACGTACTTTTCGGACTAAGCGTTGAAATCCAATTCTAAACAAATTCTGTAATAATTCTCCAACTGATCTAACCCGACGATTTTTTAGATGATCAATATCATCTTGAACCGTTTTTGAAATAGTTAAACTTAGTAATTTGTCTGTAATTGCAAAAATATCTTCATATGTTATTGTCTGAAGACGCTCGCTAATTTTTAAGTTTAATCGATTATTGATTTTTAATCTTCCAACTCGGCCTAATCTATAATAAGTAGGATCAAAAATTCGCGAAAATTCTGAAATATTTTTAAAATAGTTTAGATTTAGATTAAATCTAGGGAATGGGTGATTTGAATATTTTGAATTGATTAATAAAGGTTTATTAAAATAAAAGAAATCAGAATATTGTAAATTTTGATAAATTTCTAAATCTGTTAATCCCATTTCTTTTAATAAATGAAGAATTGGTTTTTGATTTATTTTATCTAATTGAATAATAATTTCATCTTCCTGATTTTTAACTGGATATTTATAAACATTAATTTTTGTATTTTTTTGAAAACTAAAACGAATCCACGATCCATAATCAGGTATTAAAATAGCTGTATATAAATCTTTTTCATCGTATTTTTCATGATAGTTAGTTTTTATTTCGTGATCTTTTTGGTATAAAAGTAAATTTGTTTTTGTTTTTAAATATTTATGACGTTTAGAACTATAATTTATATTAAGAAGATATTTTAATTGATCTTTGAAACTAATTGAAAAATAAATTGCTGGACGTAAATTTTGAGAATCAATTAATTTAATAATATCTGAAATTTTTGGACCTAAGTCATTAAAATTTCTTTGTAAGAACGAAAAATTATTTATTTCAACTAACCAATCGTGAGATTTTTTTGTAATAACTAATAATTGAGAATTTAATTGAATTTGCGCTAATTTTTGCAAATTTATGATTGTTTTATCATAGTTATGAAGTAATTTAAAAATTTTATCTTCTGATAGTGATAAATTTTTAGTGAAACGATCAATTTTATTTTTCTGAATAAAGTGTATTTGTGATTGATTATCACTTTTATTTAAATTAGATTGTAAAATTTGGTATTTAATTAACAATTTAGCTAAGAAATTATAATATTTTACTAAATAAATAATTTTATCTTTCTCAACATTAATTTTAAAATTCAAAAAATTATTTTGTAATTTAAACCATTTTAGAAAAAGTTTAATTAATTTAACTTTAGAATTATGGTTAGAAGTTTTTAGAATTTTTCTATAAAATTTAAAAGATTGAAAAAAGTGGAAGGAAGAAGTTTGTTCTTTTTTTTTTAAATATTGAATAGAATAATAATATATTGAACTACTACTCCAATCTGGACGTAGAGCCATGGTTCCATCTAATTTTATATAGACTGTTGGAATAGTAAAAAATAAATCAGAGCCAGAGATAAATGCTTCTCCTGACGGTAGGAACGATCTTAATTTATGAATATCGGTTGATAATTTCCGCTTAAATGGATTAAAAGTTCGTTGGTTTTTATTCTTTTCGAAGTAAACTCCAGGACTTCGAATAATTTGACTAACAATGACACGTTCACACCCATTTATCACAAACGTTGCGTAGGTAGTCATTAAAGGCAAAGTAATAATTGGGAATTGATTATGATACTGAACGTTATTAATAACTTTATTTCTTACTTCAATAGGAATAACTAATTGTGCTCTATAATTTCCACTATATTTTCTTGCAATTAATAAATTATAAGGTGGTTTTATTAACTTATATTCTTCTCCAAACATGATATATTCAATACTCTGACTAAAATCATGAATTCTAGAAAATAAGGCCAATTCTTCATTTAAACCTTGAGTAATAAACCAACAAAAGCTTATTCTTTGCATCGTCAGAAAATCTGGGAGCGCATTAATATAATTCATATGTTGTTTCATAATTTTTGTTAGTAATTACAATAATTAATTATATTTAAGGTGTATATTCTAATTAGGTTTAAAGTTTTATTTGTCGTATTTTAAATCTTATCTAGTTAAGAAAATTAAAAATTTTCTTAACTAGATAAGATTTAAAGATATATAATTTTAAATAATCAAATTTAGGTAGTTTTTAGATATGCTGCCAATTTTGATTTCTTTCTTGCGGCAGCATTTTTATGAAATATATTTTTTTTAGTGCCTTTATCAATTAAACTATAAATTGAACTTAAAGTTTTTTTTATTTTTTCTTTTTCTTCTGGATTCTGAGACGTTTTATATGTTTCTAAATCTTGAAAGAAAATTTTGATTAAAGTTCGAACTGAACTTTTATAATAACGATTTTTTAATCGATTTCGTTTATTAATTCCAATACGTTTTTTTGCAGATTTGTTATTAGCCATCTTATATATTTATTTGAATATTTTAATAGTTATTTTACAAATTTAAGGTTTAATTTAATATAGTATATTTAATAAAAAATTAAAAGTTTTTAGTTTAAAAATTTTTTATCTTCATAATCAAGATTAGCTCTTGATAAGATAAAAAATTTTAGGCACTATATAGATAAAATTATTATTTTAAATTTCTATGGCAAAAAATAAAGGTACTCGAATTTTAATTACTTTAGAATGCACAGAATGTCGTTCCAATTTAAATAAACGATCACCTGGTGTTTCTAGATATTCTACACAAAAAAATCGTCGTAATAATCCAGAAAGATTGGAATTAAAAAAATATTGTCCACATTGTAATAAACCAACTATACATAAAGAAATTAAATAAAAAAAATTATGATATCAAAAAAACAAAAAACGTCACCAATTAATATTAATCAAAAAATTGATTATAAAGATATTGATTTACTTACATTATTTGTAACAGAGCAAGGAAAAATTCTTCCACGTCGTGCTACAGGTGTAACAGTTCAACAACAAAGAAAATTAGCAAAAGCAATAAAACGTGCACGAATTTTATCATTATTTCCTTTTGTTGCATCTAATTCAGTTTAAAAATTATTAGAGTTATTATTTTTAATATATAATAACTCTAAGTTTTTAATTTTAATTGATATTAGTTTATAAGGAGAATTTTATGGGTAATTTTATTGATAAAACATTTACAGTAATAGCTGATATTCTTTTAAAAGTTTTACCTGCAAGTAAACAAGAAAAACAAGCATTTTCTTATTACAGAGCTGGAATGTCTGCTCAATCTCGAGGAAGATATGCTGAAGCATTACAAAATTATTATGAAGCTCTTCAGGTAGAGGAAGATCCCTATGATAGAAGTTATACACTTTATAATATTGGCCTAATTTATGGAAATACAGGTAAATATACCCAAGCTTTAGAGTTTTATCATCAAGCCTTAGCTTTAAATTCAAATCTTCCACAAGCTTTAAATAATATTGCAGTAATTTATCATTCACAAGCTCTTCGAGCACAAAGTTTAGAAGAAGATGAATATATTGAATTATCAAAAGAATTATTTGATAAAGCAGCAGAATATTGGATTCAAGCATTGAAATTAGCTCCTGATAATTATCCTGGAGCAAGAAATTGGTTAAAAGTAACTGGAAGATTAACTGAAAATTAATTTAACTTACTTAAATTAGAATTTGAGGATATTTTATCAAATGTTATTATATTCAAGAATTCAATTTATTTTGTTGTACAATGATAATTGATTATTAGATTTCAAATTTGTTAGTATTTTACAGACAGGTAAGATTGTGAAAGTATATTTATTCTAAAATATTTTAAATATGTTAAATCAAAATGGTAAAAACTAATTTAAATAAAGGTTACGTTACTCAAATTATTGGTCCTGTACTAGATATTCAATTTTCTGAAGGAAATTTACCACCTATTTATAGTGCACTTAAAATTGATTTAGAGGATGGCACTTCAACTATCGTTGAAGTACAACAATTATTAGGTGACAATCAAGTACGAGCAGTATCAATGCGTTCAACAGATGGTTTAAGACGTGGTGTTGAAGCTGTAGATTTAGGTACTCCAATTAGTGTACCTGTAGGTACTCCAACATTAGGTCGAATCTTCAATGTAATTGGTGAACCAGTTGACGAACAAGGTGATGTTTCATTTGATGAAACTTTACCAATTCACCGTGATGCTCCAGCATTTACAGAATTAGAAACAAAACCATCAATCTTTGAAACAGGTATTAAAGTAGTTGATTTATTAGCACCATACCGTCGTGGTGGTAAAATTGGTTTATTCGGTGGTGCGGGTGTTGGTAAAACCGTTTTAATTATGGAATTAATTAATAACATTGCTAAAGCTCACGGTGGTGTATCTGTATTTGGTGGTGTAGGTGAACGTACACGTGAAGGTAATGATTTATATGAAGAAATGAAAGAGTCTGGTGTAATTAATGAAAAGAACTTCCCAGAATCTAAAGTAGCTTTAGTATACGGTCAAATGAATGAACCTCCAGGAGCACGTATGCGTGTTGGTTTAACAGCTTTAACAATGGCAGAATATTTCCGTGATGTTAATAAACAAGACGTTTTATTATTTATCGATAATATTTTCCGTTTCACACAAGCAGGTTCAGAAGTATCTGCATTATTAGGTCGTATGCCATCAGCAGTAGGTTACCAACCAACTTTAGCTACAGAAATGGGTGCTTTACAAGAACGTATTACCTCAACTACACAAGGTTCAATTACATCAATTCAAGCTGTATACGTACCAGCCGATGATTTAACAGATCCAGCTCCAGCTACAACGTTTGCGCATTTAGATGCAACAACAGTATTATCACGTAACTTAGCAGCTAAAGGTATCTATCCTGCAGTAGATCCATTAGATTCTACTTCAACAATGTTACAACCAGGTATTGTTACTGAAGAACATTATGGAATTGCAGAGACTGTAAAAGAAACATTACAACGTTACAAAGAATTACAAGATATTATTGCAATTTTAGGTATTGATGAATTATCAGAAGAAGATCGTTTAACTGTTGCACGAGCACGTAAAGTAGAACGATTCTTATCACAACCATTCTTCGTTGCTGAGATCTTTACAGGTTCACCTGGTGAATATGTAAGTTTAGAAGATACAATTAAAGGTTTCTCAATGGTATTAAATGGTGAATTAGATGATTTACCTGAACAAGCTTTTTATCTTGTAGGTAATCTTGATCAAGTAATTGCAAAAGCAGAAACTCTAAAATAAGGAGTATAAGATATGGTTATGAACATTCGCGTTCTTACCCCAGATAGAGTTATTTGCTCAACAACAGCCGATGAAGTTGTTTTACCTGGTTTAACTGGTCAGGTAGGGGTATTAGATGGTCATGCAGCATTAATCACAGCTTTAGACACAGGTTTATTACGTATAAAGTTAAATGAGACATGGACACCCATTATTTTATGTGGTGGCTTAGCTGAAATTGATCGAAATCGAGTAACAGTTTTAGTAAATGATGTAGAAGAACTAAGTAATGTTGAATTAAGTGAAGCTACTCAAGAATTAGAAAAAGCAACTTTAGCAGTTGAAAATGCAGAATCAAGTAAAGCGAGATTAGATGCTTCTGTAGAATTAAAGAAAGCAACAGCACGCTTAGAAGCAGTAAACTATTTATCGTAACAGATTTTAATTTTCAGTTTAAGTTAGCCTTCTAATGAAATAATTACTATATTATCATTATGTTTTACTTTAAATTTTTTAAAGTAAAACATAATGATAGTCTAATAGAATCGTATTAATATACTTTTATTATATGACAACTAATTCTAATTTTAATTTCAAAACTAATACAACGGTAACATTAGAATTACCCTTTCCTGAACATATAGAAGAATTACGACAACGTATTTTTCTTTTAGTTTGGATAATTTTATTGTTAACTTGTATAGCATTTATTGAAGTCAAAGATCTGGTTAAAATTTTAGAACTTCCAGTTCAAAATGTAAAATTTTTTCAACTATCACCAGGTGAATATTTTATTTCAACTATAAAAATATCTTTTTATACTGGATTACTTTTTTCAAGTCCATTTGTAATAGGACAATTAATCCTATTTTTATTACCAGGGTTAACAAAAAAAGAAACAAAAATTATTTTACCTTTATTATTAAGTTCATTAATTTTATTTGGATTAGGGTTAGCATTTTCTTACTATACTTTAATACCAGCTGCTTTAAATTTCTTTCTAAATTATAGTGAAGAAGTTTTAGAGCCTTTTTGGTCATTCGATCAATATTTTGAATTCATTCTGGTTTTATTTTATAGCACAGGTTTAGCCTTTCAAATACCAATTCTTCAAATTTTAATTGGCTTATTAAATATTGTATCTGCAAAACAGATGTTAGGTGCATGGCGGTATATAATATTACTATCAACAATCCTTGGAGCAATATTAACTCCTTCGACTGATCCATTAACACAATTATTATTGTCTTTGGCAATATTATTGTTATATCTTTCTGGGTTAGGTATCTTGTTTTTAATACAGAATTAAATTATATAATAGAATATCCATACTTAAAAAATATTTAAACTATGGCAACTAACAAGTTTTTTAAAAGTCTTTTATTTGCTTCAACAATTGCTGTAAATTTATTTAGTTTTGGCATCCAAGACTCATCAGCATATCCAGTTTTTGCACAACAAAATTATTCAAATCCTCGTGCGGCAAATGGAAAATTAGCTTGTGCAAATTGTCATTTAAATCAAAAAGCAATTGAAATTGAAGCTCCACAATCTGTTCTTCCAAATTCAGTTTTTGAAGTTGAAGTTAAAGTACCTTACGATACAACTAAACAACAAATTGGAGCAAATGGAAAATTAGCTGATCTAAATGTAGGTGGAATTGTAATTTTACCAGAAGGGTTCAAATTAGCTCCAAAAAATCAAATTCCAGCAGAAGTTAAAGCAAAAAATAAAGGTGTATTTATCTCACCATATAGTAGTGAATTCGATAATATCTTAGTTGTTGGTCCGATTGCTGGAAAAACACACCAAGAATTAATTTTCCCTGTAGTTGCACCTGATCCAGAAAAAGATTCAAATGTTAAATATTTAGCTTATCCACTTTATGTTGGTGGTAACCGCGGCCGTGGACAAGTTTATCCTACTGGTGAAAAAAGTAATGTAAATGTTTTTGGTGCTACACAAGCGGGCCAAATTACAGAAATTACAACATCTGAAAAAGGTGAATCAAGCGTTGTAATCGTAAACTCAGATGGTGCAAAAACTTCTCAAGTTGTACCAGCAGGATTACAATTAATTGTTAAACAAGGCGATACTGTTAAAGCTGAGCAAGGATTAAATATTGATCCAAATGTAGGTGGATTCGGTCAAGAAGAATCGGAAATTGTTTTACAAAATCCTATTCGAATTGTTGGTTATCTTGCTTTCTGTTTCTGTGTTTTATTAACTCAGATTTTATTAGTTTTAAAGAAAAAACAATTTGAGAAAGTTCAAGCTGCAGAGCTTAACTTTTAATTGAGAAAAAATAAAGAATGATTATGTTAAAATCATTCTTTATTTTTAATTTTTATTAGTATAATTCGTCTTCTTGGTGTACTAAGATCGTACAATCTGATTTTGGATATGCAATACAAGTTAAAACAAAACCAGCTTCTACTTGATCATCATCTAAGAAAGTTTGTTCTGATTGATCAATGCTTCCATCTGCTACTTTACCTGCACAAGTTGAACAAGCACCTGCACGACAAGAGTATGGTAATTCAATACCTTGCTCTTCAGCAGCATCTAAAACGAATACATCATCGTTACAATCAATTGTTGAATTGATATCGTGTTCTTCACTTAATAATGTCACTTTGTAAGTAACCATATAACTCCTTATTTTAAATAATTATAAAGTAAAATCTTAAAGCCATGCTTTAATACTACTTTACTACTTTATATTATACTACGTAAATTTAATACAAATAAATTTTTTTTATTAAAAATTTAATAACTAGAAAAATTTACTAAAATGTTTGTTTTAAACGACTAGCCTTTCCTCTTAATTTTCTTAAGTAATAAAGTTTCGCACGTCTTACTTTTGAAGAACGCAACACTTCAATTGAATCAATTTTTGGTGAATGGATTAAGAAAATCCGTTCTACACCAATTCCTTGTAATATTTTTCGAACAATGATTGTTGTATTAATTAAACTATTTTTTTTAGCAATAATAGTTCCTTCATAAAACTGTACCCTTTCTCGATCTCCTTCAATAATTTTAACCCCAATCTTAACATTATCGCCTATTTTAAGAATTGGTAAATCTTTTTTAAGAAACTTATTTTCTACACTCTGTATTGTTTTTTGAGAATTTAATTTAACCATTAATTTCAACTTTTAATATAATTGTCGTTTAATATTAATATTACAACTAGATCCTGAAAAAAACAATATGAAAATGTTTATGATGCATTCGACTGGGTTCGAACCAGTGATGTTCCATAGGAAAACGGATTATGAGTCCGGTGCCTTCAACCACTCGGCCACGAATGCAAAAATGGAGCTGATGGGAATTGAACCCACGTCCATTTAAAATTTCTTAATGTACTTGTTCACAGGCATAGTTCTTACGAACAAATTATACTACAAAGTAAGTCTAAACTATATAAGACATAAACGTCTAGTAATAGTGAACAAATTTTTATAATAAAGTTATTTAAATTTCAATATTAAACAGCAAATTGTAGTAAATTTGAATTTTGTTGTCCAATTTTAATATTTTTTACTGCTTGAGATACAAACGAAATAATGTTATTAGCACTTATTTTAAAATGTGTAGATTTTTACGAAGAATACAAGCTTCGACCTGATCGTACCTTATTTAATGTTAAATGTCGAAACCAAAACAGCCCCAGAATAAAAAATTCTTAAATAAAACTATAAGCATGAAGGGAATCGAACCCTTGACTTCCAGAATCGGAATCTGATGCTCTATCCACTGAGCTACATGCTTTTAGTATAAACTATAAAATACTGCGAATATATAAAAAAATCAATTAAATTCAATATATAATTTGACTATTTAAAATTTTATTAAACTACATTATTTTTATAATTACTGAATATGATCGCTTAATTCTATTGAATAATTAAATAGCTTCAAATATTTTCCTTTGTCTTGTTCTCAAAGACTCTTTTTATTTTTTTTAAGTATTTATCATACCTTAATAATGTTAGAGATATTTTTAAGGTGTACTCCATCTTCTGTTTATAATATATCATTAGATTTTATTATTTCAAACCTCGCAATCTTAATGTTAATGATATAAAAGCTTGATTCTCATAGACTAAAACTAAAAAAATTGAAAATAAAATTGGGTTACCTGGGACTCGAACCCAGAACCGATCGGTTAAAAGCCGAGCACTCTACCATTGAGTTAGCAACCCTAATAAGATATTACCATGAAAACAAGGAAATATTAAAGTATTTATTAAAAAAAATTTTGTATTTTCTCAAATTCAAATTATTTAAATATTAGTTTAAAATAATATTTTTTACTTTATCAATTTTAAAGTAAAATGAGAATTAACATTATCGGTTATTTTATTACTTAAAATTTTATTAAAAATTGATAAATAAGGATTTTAAAAATGATTAATTGGCAAGTTCTAGGACAACTAGTAGCTACAGGTGTTATTATGTTAGCAGGTCCAGCAGTAATTGTTTTATTAGCTTTAAAGAAAGGTAATCTTTAATTCCTAATTTCTTGGAAATATTTAAATTTGATCATCAATATAAAAATTTTTTAAATAGATTTATGATAACTGCTTTAACAACTATATTAGTTTTAGTTTCATTAGGTTTAGTTATAACAGTTCCTGTAGCTTTAGCTACACCAGGCGAGTGGGAAAACTCAAAAGATAGTTTCACTAAGGGTTTCCAAGGATGGATTTTCCTTGTTTTTGCAATTGCCGTTGCTGATGGAATTGCAGCAACATTTTAAATAATTAGAAATTATAGTTTAAACTATAATTTCTAAATTAAACTATTGACAGATCCGATAAATTTTTATAAATTATACTATAAAGTGTAATAATTTTATTACTGTAGAAATTTACTAGCGGGCATAGCTCAGTGGTAGAGCGCAACCTTGCCAAGGTTGATGTCGCGCGTTCGAATCGCGTTGCCCGCTTTGAAATTTTTATATTTTTAAAATTTTGACTGCCCCCATCGTCTAGAGGCCTAGGACAGCTCCCTTTCACGGAGCAGACAGGGATTCGAATTCCCTTGGGGGTATTTTAACTCTGAATTAATAAATATTTATTAGATTTTTTTCGTTAAATAATTCTTATTCTCTTGAAAATCTTGATCTTTAAATCAAAGTTTAGTATCTTTAACATCTATAATAATAAACTATTAAATTTTTTAATAACTGTATTAATAAGACTAATTTATGTTATATCTATTTAGACTTTTATTTCTTTTAATCAATATTGATCAAGAGACTGTCTTAAATTGGTTTGGAATTGAAGATCCAACTAATGTTAAAGCCTATCAAGCAATAGCAAATGGTTATGATCTTAATTCATCAAATATTGAACCATCAACTAATATCTCAATTGATACACTAGGTTTGCTTGTAGAAGGTTTACTAAACAAACTTCAGGATGGATTAACTATAGTTGATATTGAAAATACTCTATTTTTCATTCTTTTTGTTCGTTTTATTATTCTTGCACTACGATATAATTTAAAAACTTCACTTTATATTACCTCGATCGGTCTTTTTGCAGGCTATTTATGGTATAGACATTTAATTGATATTATTTCAACTTATAGTAATGTTTTAATAAAAATTCCATTTTTACAAAACTTAGGAAAAGATGCAATTCGATTACAATCTTTAAGTCATCAAACGGTCGCAACTAATCTAAAATTAGGAGAAAATACTCATTGGTATAATCCAGGTCAAGTAATTTACTATGCAATAATGAAAGCAATAATCAATGTAGATCTAGAAACTGGTCAGAAATATTACATTGATCCTATTTCTATGATTATTTCAAAAATTCAAGGATCAGGTGATTCAAATATTGTTTCATTTTATTATAAACTTTATAATAAGGTTATACCAAGAGTTTATGATTTTTGCAGCAAGTTTTGGGCTCAACTTTCAGGTGTTGCTGCTTATGCAGTAATTACTCGAATAGGTAAAAAATATTGCCCATATTTAATAAGATGGCATTGGACATTTTTATTGATCATAATGATGGTCGAAAACATTTTTATCTCATTTATGGGGCGTGCCAATTATTTCCAAACACAAATACTTATTCCTCAGAAAGAATCCTATGGTAATTATATAAATTCAAGTTTACAACTACAAATAAACTTTTTAAATATAATAATTATTTTTATCGTATTAGTACATATAGGATTATTAATTTTTGGCTTATTTCATGCAATTTGGGGTCAATATTTCTATGTACCATTTTTTGTAGAAAATACAGAACTACATATTGGACCTCGGCCAAAAAATAGTATTTATAGTGGTGGTAATACAAGTTGGCAAGATCCAGAAGAAAAAGAAAAACATTTAAATCGTGTATTTCCAAAACTTTGGTATGGTTGGTTTGGAAGTGGAACAAAAAATGGTTGGGAACTTACTTCTAAATTTAAGCAATTTATAAATAAAATTATAAAAAAAATTAAAAGATAATTTAAACGATAAGTGGAATTAACTAATATTCACACTTATCAATATTTAAGACGTTTTAATAATTGACTAAAAAAAATGAATTTTTAAATTTGGTTAAAATTTAGAAATTAAATTAATAGTCTCAAACAAATCAAGCTAACTGCTACTTTTTTAGTTAATACCTTTGACTTCAGAAGTACTTTATTATATTAGCTAAATAAATTTGGGCCAGTTTTAAACTGGCTCAGTCAATATGTCGATATTGTTTATGTAATAGAATCTATATTTGAATTAATAAAAACAATTTTAATCTTCTAAATTAAAATTAATAAATAACTTTTTTATAAATGTTCTTAAAATTTTCCCTAAAAGTTGGTAGAAACTAATCGAATCCTTGAAATTTTCATATTTTCTAGAGGAAACTGATAGGTATTTAAAGACAAAAAATCGAAAAAGTAAAAATCCGTTAATTAAGTTCGCTTTAAAAGTACTTAATTGTTGTCAATACCCGCAATATGATCAAATTAAAGATTACTAACAATTACTAACAGATTATCCTTTTTAGGAATCTCATCATTATTATCTTAAACGCATTCGAAATTTGGTTGAATACAAATTAAGTATTAAAGATTTTATAGCGAAAGTGTTATATCCAAATTTACTTAACAAAAGGGAATCACGATAATTAAAGTAGGATTTTCGACGTCAAGCAACTATTGAATTAGACCCAAGAAATTTTGAATTTTCTAAAATTATCTCAAGTTTAATAGGTATTTTAGAAGATCTGGAAGGATACTTTTCGACCGAAGGAGAGTTTCTAGAGGTAATAAAAACTCGTTAATAAAAGTAGAAAAATGTTTCATCAACGAAAGTTAGTTTTCCTTTCGTTGATTTTGTTGATTATAATTTTCTAAAAATTTTTGACACATTTCCAGATTTTCGCTCTCCGTTTCCATAAATTGAATCCGAAACTCAAGAAGGTTAAGAGTTCCATTCAAATAATTATGTATGAGCCAAAAATAGTCTTTTTTTCGTTCATACATAAGTTAGTAGCCCACGCTGGTCGAATAACCTACCAATTCGATATAATTCGAATCCATAAACGAGATTTTACCACTTTCAATAAGTTTTACCAATTCTTTGTAACGACTTAAATTAAATTTCTTTTTCATTATCCGGTGATTATAAATCTTGATTCTTTAACACCAAAAAAGCATTCTTGGCTATCTCTACCAACTTTTTAGCGTCGATAGTATATAGTGATAATTTGGTAGGCATGGCTTCTAAAAGATTTATCTCTAATTTCAAAAACATTTCGTATAAACTAAAATTTAACATGGTTAATATACATTATTTAAAATAATTTTATTGCTATTAGTAATTTATTAATTATAAGATTAGAAAGAAATATATTAAACTAAAACTAAATTAAGTAGGAATTTAAAGTATCAGTAAATTAAGTATAAAATGATTAAATTTTTTATAAAATTAATATTTAAATATTAATTATTTTTTCTTTTTTATTGATACAATGGTTATTGTAGTCAATCTTACTATTTTTAACTTTATTATTTAATATAACAGGAAATTAAAAATGACACCTTTATTAGGAAATTCTATCACTAGTTCATTTGCAGTTGCTTATGTTGTGTCACCTTCATTAGGAAACTTTTTATCTAGTTTAATTGCCGGTGCTGTTGTTCTAGGCGCTATTGGTGCTGCTTTAGCTTTTATTAGTAATAATGACCGAGTTCAAAGAAGCTAGTTATTTTCGTCTAAAATAATTGAACTTTTTTTGAATGATTTAGAGTGCCTAGTGATTGAATTTAGTTTTAAGTTTTTTTCATTCTTTCATAAAAATTTTAATTTTAAATAATAATTCAATATATAATCTTAGTTTCTAGTATTTTTAATTGATTCAATATATAATAGAAAGTTATTTAATTAAAATTAAATGCCTTATGATAAATTTTACTTTTGGCCCAAATATTTTTTTAGGTATTATTGTAAGTTTTGGAGTGCTGATTTTATATTTCCTTCGAAATGTTAAACCAGAAGTTGCAAGGGACGAAGATATCTTTTTTGCAACTATTGGTTTACTTTATAGTTGTATTTTGATGGTTCATGGCTGGAGGCTAGATCCAATTTTATTATTTAGTCAAGTATTAATTATTATTACAGTTTTAGTTGCTGGATGGGAAAACATTAGATTACGAGGTTTAATTGCAAACATGGCAAAATTAAAAAGAAAAAAAAAAGAATAACTTTTTAACTTATTATAATCTTGGTTTCAAGTTCGTAAATAACTTTTTGACATTATGCTTAAAAAATATTCACAATTTTTTTCAATTCTATTCTTCAGCATTTTTAGTATGTCAGTAATGACGGCATCAGCAATTGATTTAGATGAAGCAACACGAACAGTTGTAAAAGATGCATCTGGTAAAACAATTGTTTTAACACCGGAACAAGTTAAACGTGGTAAACGTTTATTTAATGCAACTTGTGGTGCATGTCACGTAGGTGGTATTAGTAAAACAAATCCAAACGTTGGTTTAGATCCAGAAGCTTTAAGTTTAGCAACACCACGTCGTGATAACATTGATAGTTTAGTGGACTACTTAAAAAATCCAACATCTTATGATGGTTTAGAGTCAATTGCTGAAGTTCATCCAAGTATTGCGAGTGCCGATATCTATCCTCGTATGCGTTCAGTTACAGATGAAGATTTAACTGCAATGGCTGGTCATATCTTATTACAACCAAAAATTATTACAGAAAAATGGGGTGGTGGTAAAACTTACTACTAATTTCATAATTAAGACGAACTAAAAAGTCAATGAATAATTTTGATAAAATTATTCATTGACTTTTTAATTAAAATATATTACCTTAATATTTGAATATAGATTTAATATAATCTTTAAATTTATTCACTATGCCAGGATCGTAAGATAGCAACATAAATAAATATTAATTATTAGTATTAAATTTATATTCATTAATAAACAAAGTAGAATTCTAAAATGAAAGTGAAATTATTTAATAAATTAAAAAACTTTGTGTTTTAATTTTACAGATTATTTCCATGGAAAAGGGACCTGCGAAAAATCTCAAGATCCTAAAACTTGATTAAATTTATAAGCTATTAGGCAAATTAAAAAATTTTCTAAATATTACAAAATTTTTTAATTAAAAAGTCAATGAATAAGTTTAATAAAATTATTCATTGACTTTTTAATCAGTATTGTGATAGTTTATTATTTAAGATAGCTAATAAAGTTAACTAAAGCCCGGATAGCTCAGTTGGTAGAGCAGTGGATTGAAGATCCTCGTGTCCCCAGTTCGAATCTGGGTCTGGGCATTCTTTTTTATAAGTCAAAGTTAAGAAACTTTGTTCTATTTGGATCAAATTTTAATTTAATATTTCCGAGAGGACCATTTCGTTGTTTTGCAATAATTAATTCTGTTAAATAATAAGTTTGATTTTCGTTTTGTTTAATATGCAAATCTGTAGTTTTAGACAACATTAATACTAAATCTGCATCTTGCTCAATGGAACCACTTTCTCGTAAATCAGATAAAATTGGTTTTTTATCTATTCTGTTTTCAACATTTCGACTTAATTGTGATAAAGCAATTATAGGAATATTAAATTGTCGAGCAAGATTTTTTAATGCCCGAGTAATTATAGATAGCTCTTGAACCCGATTTTCTATTTTTGATTTTGGACTTTGCATTAATTGAAGATAATCAATAATAACTAAATCAACTTGACCTTGTTCAAAAAGAATTGTTTTTATTTTTGATTGAATATCTGTTATAGATAAATTAGGTGTATCATCTATAAAAAATGGAATTTTAGACATAATTTTTATTACTTTATTTAATTTGACCCAATCATCTTGATACAATTTACCACTTTTTAATCTTGCTTGATTAATATTTGTTTCAATTGACAATAAACGATACATTATTTGTTCTTTTGACATTTCTAAACTAAAGAATAAAACAGGTAATTTTGATTCTTTAATTATATTAAGTGCAATATTTAACCCTAAGGCTGTTTTACCCATTGAAGGACGTCCAGCAATTATAATTAAGTCTGATTTTTGAAATCCTTGTGTTAATAAATCTAAATCATGAAATCCTGATAATAAACCAGATAAGGTTGGATTAAGAGATCTTTCTTTTAATTCAATAAAAACATTATTTAATAATTCAGCACTACTAAATAATTTTTGAGTTTTTATTTCTGTAACTAAATTAAATAATTTATTTTCAAAGTTACTTATTATATTTTCTAGCGAAAGATTTGTTATATAGCCAGAATTTATTATTTCATATCCTAATTTAATTAATTTACGTCGTAAAAATTTATCTTTAATTAAACAAATGTATTCTTCAAGATATACGAGATTTGGAACTTGATTTATCAATTCAATTAAAACTTTTATACCACCAATTTTTTCTAACAACCCATTATCTTGTAAAAATGTAATTAAGGTAAGAATATCGATAGTTAATTCATTCCTGTACATAAAAATAATAGCTTTATAAATTTCCTGATGATTTTTAAAATAAAACGCTTCAACTGGAAGAATTTGTAACGTTAATTCAACAGATTCTATATTTATCAATAAACAGTTTAAAACCATCTTTTCAGCTAAAAAATTATGGGGTAAGTGTTTCTGAATTAATATTTGTTCGTTAATTTTTTTAGATAATTGCATTATTGAATTTAAAATAATTAATTAAAATTTAAAATCTTGTAATTTCTATCTATCAAGATTATAATAAGTTATACGCGTCCTTAGTTCAGTTGGTAGAACGCTAGTCTCCAAAATTAGATGTCGAGGGTTCAAGTCCTTCAGGACGCGCTACTCTTTCTTTAAGAGGTTTTCATTTCTAACTGATAGAATTTAATTAAGTAAACATTTTGTAATTAATTTACTATGTAAAAAATTAAAATAACTTTTATTATTTTTTGAATAAATTTTTATTTCTTTTTAATTCAAAAACAATATTTTATTAAAATTTAATAAGGTTAAATTTTTTTATTAAATTATAGTATTAAATTTTTATGGCTAAAAAAATTACTGCATTAATTAAACTTGCTTTGCCAGCGGCTAAAGCAACACCAGCACCTCCTGTTGGACCTGCATTAGGTCAACATGGTGTTAATATTGCGGCATTTTGTAAAGAATATAACGCAAAAACTAATGATAAAACAGGACTTATTATTCCTGTAGAAATTTCCGTTTACGAAGATAGAAGTTATAGTTTTATTCTTAAAACACCACCTGCGTCTGTTTTACTAGCTAATGCAGCAAAAATTAAAAAAGGTTCATCAACTCCAAATCGAGTAAGTGTAGGATCGGTAACAAAAGCGCAGTTAGAAGAAATTGCAACGACAAAATTACCAGATTTAAATACTACAAAAATTAGTAGTGCGATGAAAATTGTTGAAGGAACTGCCCGAAATATGGGTATCTCCATTGTAGATTAAAATAAAATGAAATAAGTTTTAAATGGAGAAAAATTATGCGAAAATTATCACGTCGTCATAAAGAAAATATCGAAAAAACTAATAAGACTATTTGTTCAACATTAGAAGAAGCAATTGAAGTATTAAAATCAACAGCAACTACAAAATTTGTTGAAACTGTAGAACTTCATGCAAATTTAAATATTGACCCTAAATATGCAGATCAACAATTGCGTACAACTGTGACGTTACCTAATGGTGTCGGTAAACAAGTAAACATTGCTGTTTTAACAGATGAGGACAACTTTGCCGAAGCTGAATCAGCAGGTGCTGATATTGTTGGAAATGATAGTTTAATTGAACAAATTACTCAGGGCAATATCGAGTTTGATTTATTAATCACAACTCCAAATATGATGCCAAAATTAGCGAAATTAGGACGGGTTTTAGGTCCAAAAGGTTTAATGCCATCTCCAAAATCAGGTACAGTTACTAGTAATTTAGAATCAACATTAACTGAATTTAAAAAAGGTAAATTTGAGTATAAAGCGGACAAAACAGGAATTGTACATGTTAGTTTTGGTAAAGCTAATTTTGAAAATGATAAATTAGTTGAAAATTTAACAGCATTGTATAAATCAATAGAACAAAATCGACCATCTGGAGTGAAAGGTAAGTATTTTAAAAGTTTATTTATCTGTACAACAATGGGGTCTTCGATTCAATTAGATTTAGATATTTTTGCTTAAATTATTTAACTAATTGTATAAAAACTAAAACTTTATAATTTTATAAAATAATTAATATTTATTATGTCAGAAAAAATTGATCAAATCGTTGAAGATTTAAAAGCTTTAACACTATTAGAAGCTTCAGAATTAGTAAGTAAAATTGAAGAAACATTTGGTGTTGACGCTTCTGCAGCTGCAGGTGGCGCAGTTGTAATGGCAGCAGCACCAGGTGCAGCTGAAGAAGTTGAAGAGAAAACAGAATTTAATGTAATGCTTGATGAAGTTCCAGCTGATAAGAAAATTGCTGTATTAAAAGTTGTAAGAGGCTTAACAGGATTAGGATTAAAAGAAGCTAAAGAATTAGTTGAATCGGCACCAAAACAAGTTCAAGAAGGTGTAGCTAAAGATGCTGCTGAAGATGCTAAAAAACAAATCGAAGATGCTGGTGGGAAAGCATCATTAAAATAGTCTTCGATTTCAGTACAATTTTATATAGGTTTCAAACCCATATAAAGAGAGATAACATCAAATGTTTAAAATCAAGTCGATTGATGATCCTCTTATTTTAACATAAATAGGGTACTCAATCATAATTTCTCTTAATTAAGTAATAAAATTAAGAGAAATTATGATTGGGTACCCTATTACATATGGAGATTTATTAGAAGAAAAGAATGTATTTACCAATCACGTTTTAGAAACAAAAGTTGTCGATTATTGAAATAATGATCGAAAATCACTTTTCTTTCTTGGCTATAAACATGGTACTTTAATTTTTTCAGCTACTACTGGACTATTAGTTAATCAACCTGCACTAGTACAAGGATCATGTACGGATACTATAAGTACTATCTGGTTCTAGTACTAGGACTAGATAGTAAATAATAAAATAAAATTTATTAAAATATTGATATATATATTAATTTCATATAAAATTAATATACGTACTAAATTATTAAATATTACGGGTGAATTGAAGAGTGTTAAAAACCAAACCCTAGGTATAAATATTGATAAAATTTTAACAATAATACAGAATTATAAATATGAAAATTTTAGAAGCTTTGAAAGACTTTTCTTACTTCTTGGAATACTCCGAAAGAACTAATCCTAATTTTTGGTTATTCGCTGTCTTATTTGCAATAATATTAAAATTTTGACCACTCAATGCCAGGTATTTCGTCTAATTACCAACAACTAAACCATGTATCGAAAAAACTTTTGCGCGACAAATAGCTTTGAGAGTTTGTGGCGGTGATAGTGAAAGCAAACTTGTACGTGTTTTAGGAAAAAGAAAAAAATTTGATTTACCAAAAAAAATAATATGTACAGAATCAGTCAAGTAACTGGTTCTCAAGACAACATTTTAGGTGTTTATTTTTCTGAAAATAATTCTAGTGATATTTAGATAATTCAATCGAATCGTAACGGTAACGAAAAAAATAAAAACATCCGAAGATCAAGTTTTAAAACAAGTAGTTTTAAATTTGAAGAAAGCTAATCAGTTTATAGGTATTGACTATAAATTATCTAAAATATATTTTTTATCTTCAGAAAGTGCAGCCAGTCGAGTTTATAAAACTTCAATTGTACAACTGATTAGACACTATCGTAATGGTAACGAATTTCAAGAAATTTAATTTTGTTAGAGTCTTAAATTATAGTTTTATAACCATAATTTAAGACTGTTAAAATATATAATTTTGTCAATTATTTATATAATCTTATAATGATGAACCTAACCCGGAATATGAGCCGTAGATAAATAAAGATAGCATTGTGATTACTGCTAAACCGCCTACTAAACCTACAAGCCATAATGGAATTCGACCAGTATTTGCCATAAAAAAACTCCTATTATATTAATATTAATTGAAGAAATAACTTGAAAATAGTACTGCTAAAACAAAAATTAATAGAAGTCCCCAAAAAAGAGAAGTTCGATTTAATTCTACTGCTTGTTTATTTGGATTTGGACCTGTCATAAAAATTACCTCTTATCTTTATTATATATTAATTTATCGTTGAATGAATTGCATTGCAGTAATGCCACCTAAAAAGAATACTGTCGGAATTGCTAAACCATGAATTGCTAACCAACGAAACGTAAAAATAGGATAAGCTACAGGTTGATTAATATTTTTTGCCATTTTTATTACCTCAATTATAAACCTTTAGTTAAATCTTCTAATTCTTGTTTTGCACTGAATCGATCGTTTACTAATGGAATTTGTTGACGATCTTGTGTAAAGTATTCATTTGGACGTGGAGTTCCAAATACATCATATGCTAAACCAGTACTAACGAATAACCATCCTGATACAAAAAGCGATGGAATTGTAATACTATGAATAATCCAATAACGTACACTAGTAATAATATCCGAAAACGGACGTTCACCCGTAGATCCACCAGACATATTTATATATTCTCCTATAAAAAAAAGATTGTTACTCATTCAAATGATTTATTAAAAAGCGGGCAGGGGGAATCGAACCCCCATCATTAGCTTGGAAGGCTAAGGTTTTACCACTAAACTATGCCCGCATGACTCTATTATAAAGTCATGTAGACATAAAAATCAATAAAATCTTATAAATTTTCTAGTTTTAAATCTAAAAATTTTGCTAAATCAGCTGCTTCTTCTTCTAAATCTGAAATTGAAGTTGGTTCTTGAACAGGTGTTAAAGGAATATTTCGTTCATCTTTTAAGCATAAATAAATACTTCGAGTTGGATTTAAACCTTCTGTAATTTTTATTCCAATTGATCGAATATTTGGTAATGGATATGTTAAGAGAATCTCACGATTTCTTCCTGGAAATCCTTTTCGAACAATTTTTACAAGATTTTCAGCTTTATTGTATTCATTATAACCACTACCGACATCGAAAAGTACAGTTAATATGATATAAATACTAAAACCTAAACTTAAGGTTCCATAAAACATCATTACTATTCCTTGTGGTATAAAAACTAATTCTGTAGAATTTGTAAATGGTAATAGATTGACTTTAAAATAGCTAGAAATTCCAGCTAATAAAAAACCTAAACCTCCAACAAATAAAAAAAATGACCAGAAATAATTACTAAACCGTCGTGATCCAACAATTTTGTCTTGACGAATTTCGTTTTGCATTTTCTACAATTTAATAAAAATTAAATTAGTTTAATTGATTTTAATCCAATAAATAATCCAGATGTAAGTGCAAAGCAAAAACCTACTAATAAAAAATAATCTATAGCAACTGTCATAAAATCTTTGTTATTTTGTTGAAATTAAGTTTATAAAAATTTTTCTATATATTAGTATATATTATATAGTAATCTATAGAAAAATTTTGGTTGTTAAAATTTGCTGAAAGTTTTTTTAACCTGATTTTTATTTCATTAAGAAATTTTATTATTAATTTAACTAATTTTCAAATTAACTTTATGGCTAACTTTATTAAACCGTATAATGATGATCCATTTGTAGGTCATTTAGCAACGCCAATAACATCATCTGCTGTGACACGAGCAATATTACAGAATTTACCAGCGTATCGATTTGGTTTAACACCTTTATTACGTGGTCTAGAAATTGGTCTAGCACATGGTTATTTCTTTATCGGTCCATTTGCTAAATTAGGACCATTACGTGATTCCGATGTTGGATTATTAGCTGGTTTCATGTCAACAATTGGTTTTATTGTTATCTTAACAATTGGTTTAACAATTTACGGTGCTGCAACTTTTGGACAAGAAAAATCTTCAGGTAATCCAAATGATTTACAAACAAAGAAAGCTTGGGATGAGTTCAAAGGTGGGTTTTTTGTTGGTGCATGTGGAAGCGCAGGATTTGCATTTATTTGTTTATCTAGTATTCCAACTTTTACAGTATAATAATACGTATAATCTATACGAATATATTAAGCCAGGTAAATATTTACTTGACTTAATATACAAAATTATCTATGATTTTTTATAGAATGGATATTAAAAATATTTAGTGTAAAAATTAAATTATATGAATACAACTCAAGTAAATTTACAGGAAGCATACGCAGAAACTGAAATTGCAAAAATTTTAAATTTATTAAATGAAGAATTAGTTGGATTGGCACCAGTAAAATCGCGTATTAGAGAAATTGCGGCTTTACTTTTAATTGATAAGTTAAGAAGAAACGTAGGAATTACTGCAGCACACCCTGGTTTACATATGTCATTTACAGGAAGTCCGGGAACAGGAAAAACAACTGTTGGTTTAAAAATGGCTGATATTTTATATCAATTAGGTTATATTAAAAAAGGTCATCTTTTAACTGTGACTCGTGATGATTTAGTAGGTCAATATATTGGTCATACAGCTCCAAAAACTAAAGAAGTTTTGAAGAAAGCGATGGGTGGAGTTCTATTTATCGATGAAGCTTACTATTTATATAAACCTGATAATGAACGTGATTATGGTTCAGAAGCAATTGAGATTTTACTACAAGTTATGGAAAACCAACGTGATGACTTAGTAGTGATTTTAGCAGGATATAAAGAACCAATGGATAAATTTTATGAGTCAAATCCAGGTTTATCTTCACGAATTGCAAACCATATTGATTTTCCTGATTACTCAACTGATGAGTTATTAAAAATTGCAAAATTAATGTTAGAAGAGCAACAATATCAATTAACCCCAGATGCTGAAGTTGCTTTGGAACGTTATATTGACAAACGAAAAGAAAAGCCATTATTTGCAAATGCTCGAAGTGTTAAAAATGCTTTAGATCGTGCAAGAATGCGACAAGCAAATAGAATCTTTGATAGTCGTGGTCAAGTATTAACAAAAAAAGAATTAGTTAATCTTGAAGCAGAAGATATTTTACAAAGTACTGTTTTTAACGATTAAAATTCTTTAAAAAAATATAAATATATGAGTTTATTGATTATTGGTGGTACTGGAACACTTGGCCGTCAAGTTGTATTACAAGCTTTAACTAAAGGTTATCCAGTACGATGTATGGTTCGAAATTTTCGAAAGGCTAATTTTTTAAAAGAGTGGGGGGTTGAATTAGTTTATGGTGATTTAGCACGTCCGGAAACGATTCCACCTTGTTTAAAAGGAATCACTGCTGTTATTGATGCATCAACAAGTCGTGCAAATGAATTAGATTCTTTAAAAAAAGTTGATTGGGATGGAAAATTACGGTTAATTGAATCAGCGAAAGCTGCAAATGTAAAACGATTTATATTTTTCTCAACTCAAAATGTTGAACAATTTGAAAATATTCCTTTAATGAAATTAAAATATGGAATTGAGACAAAATTAAAGAAATCTGGAATTCCATATACAATTTTTAGATTAACAGGATTTTATCAGGGTTTAATTGAACAATACGCAATTCCGATTTTAGAAAATTTACCTATTTGGGTAACGAATGAGAATACAAATATTGCATATATGGATACTCAAGATATTGCAAGATTTTGTTTAAGATCATTACAAATTACTCAAACAACAAACGAGACTTTCTTTTTAAGCGGAGTCAAAGGTTGGGTATCTTCAGAAATTATTAGTCTTTGTGAGCAATTAGCAGGACAAAAAGCAAAAGTTCAACGAGTTCCATTATTTGCTTTAAAATTAGTAAGTGGTTTCTTTGGATTCTTTGAATGGGGCCAAAATATAAGTGATCGATTAGCTTTTGTTGAAATTTTAAATACTGAAAATAATTTCTCAAAATCAACATTTGAACTGTATAAGATGTTTAAAATTGACCCATCTGAAATTATTCAGTTAGATGATTATTTCTTAGAATATTTCATTAGATTATTAAAACGATTACGAGATATTAATTTTGAAGATGTTCAAAAACAGAAAAATTTAATTATTTAAAAAATTATGGGCGATATAAACTACGTTGGAAGTGTAGTTAAAATCTTAGAAAAACCAGTTCAAACCGTTATTACTGATAAAATTATACGAACTAGTTTTCGAGCTCAATTAGTTCAAGTTCGTAAGATTCAGATAGCATATCTTGTTTTTTGGGGGAATTTAGCACGGGATATTATTAATAATTATCAAGTAAATGATTATATAATGATTGAAGGTTATTTATCAGTTTCTAATAAAACTAATAATAAATTGCCAAAACGACAATTAAAAAAAGCTCAAATAACAGTTTTAAAGGTTTATTCTATTTAAAATTAATTACGATCGTTTTAAAAAAAGTAAAAAATTACCAATAAAATAATATTAATTATACTAAAATAAAATAATTCAGAATCATTTTATTTTAGTATAATTAATATTATTAAAAATAATTTTTAAGAAAAATTAAATGCTAACTTTAAAAATTTTGGTTTATACAACAATTATCTTTTTTGTTTCGTTATTCATTTTTGGACTTCTTTCAGGTGATCCATCACGAAATCCAAATCGTAAAGATTTTGAATAATTAATAATTTTCTTAATTCTTGGAAAATTTTTAGTTTTTCAAGAATTAAGAAAAGGTAATTTTTAGTACTTATGGAAACTTTTTTAACAATTGGTGAAGAAAAATTAAAAATTTAGAAAATTTAAAAAAAAATATACTCGTCAAAGTGCAGGATTGTATTTGGATATTTTCATGAGATCAAATGTCTTCATAGAGGTTGATCCTAGTCTAGATCTAGGAAAGACAGTTACTTCTGCTCTTAAAGTCCTTAAATCGGCTCTAAGAGCATATTAAATTAAGTCTTAATATACTATTCTTCAAGAAACTTTTCTATTTGAAGATAAGTTTCTTCAATCTCTTTTCGAAGTTCACTTTCACTTATATGACCTGGTAGTCTGTAAGATTCAGGATTTCTATCACATACTTCACAAGAGGTAGATAAATTACCGAGAAATTCTGTAAAATTAGCTACTTTTTCGTGGATAATATCACATTGCAACTTATCGGATAATTCATCATTTAATTCACGTTTCTCCTCCAAGATTTCACAAAATTTAACACTGGTAATTCTGTTTGACAGAAACTCTTTAAAAATTCCTAAATATTCGCCTTGAATCTCGCAGTTTAATTGACTAGATATTATAACTGAATAACTTAAAAGTTTCAAATAGTCCTCTCTAAATTCCTTACCAATAAATTTACCCTGTTTTCTTAAATCTCGAGAATATTTTAACAGTTGATAATGTTTCTCTTTATTGTAATCATTGTTCATATGCTTTAGATAATAAATTATATTATGTTGTTTTTGGAGGTGTTGTTGTTCCAGTTGGACATACTGACCCTTGTTTTCCAATAGCACCCGTTTCAAGATACCGTTTCATTTGTCCTGTTCTTAAGTGACTTGGTGTCCAAAGTTGTTTTGTATCAGCTCTAAAAATTAACACTTCACCGTTAATCTCATTATGAACAATTATTGCACGCTCCCCCCCCCCCCCTAGCTGTTCCTCTGGGGTATACCCTAAAACAACACCAGTTTTTTGTTTGTTAATTCTAAGAATTCACCTATTGACAACTAAAGTCCCTATAAGTATAATTTATAAACAAACAAAGAATTAGGAGGTTTTATGTTTGAACAAATCCCCAAAAATTGTAGATACGCTTATGCTAGAGTCAGTTCTAAATCACAAGAAGATAATTTTTCTTTGGAAATACAGAAAAAAGAATTTATCGCGCAAGGTGTTCCAGAAAAAAATATTCGGCTAGAGATTGGATCAGCCGCAGATCCAATCAAAGAACGGCCTGTTTTTCAAAAATTAATTGATCAAGAATTAAAAGAAAATGATTTATTACTCGTTACAAAAATTGATCGGTGCAGTCGGAATACCTTAGAATTTTTAAAACTACAAGAGAAACTTTTTCATAAATCTGTCACCTTTATAGCTTTAGATTTACCATATTCTACCGATATGGCTGTTAATAAATTGATTGCAACGAATCTTGCGGCTATTGCTACATTTGAAAATGAGCGACGAAAAGAGCGACAGAGAAAAGGAATAGATGCCGCTAAGAAGGCTGGAAGATACGCTGGTAGAAAAACAGTCATCACAAAGAAATTAATTGCTCAAGTTCAAGATTTAAAAGAAAATAAAAAGTTATCGATTACAGAAATTGCTAAAGTTACAGGAAAAGGCCGAAATACTATTTACAAAATTTTGAAACAGGAATTAAATTACATTCCATACAATCGATTAGTAAAAGCAACCAAAGGGGAAACAAATGAAACAAAATAAATTAACTTTCAAATCCCAAAAATTAGTTGTTGATTTTTTCGAATTTAAATTTGATGTATTACCTGAATTCATAAAACAAAAGATAGTTCAGTCTTTTTTCAACTTAGGATTTAACTCTTTTGACGTAGATAAGAAATATCGCGATCCTGTTCAATATAGTATTCAAACGAATTCTAAGAATCAATATCAAATTCAATTTGTAGTAAATATCAGTAGTTATTGGAATGGAGTTTGTATCGCTTTTCCGGGGAATAGTGCAGCCCGTTTTTATCAGCTCTCAAAAGAAAAAAAGATTGACTGGAACTTATTTGATAGTGCTAATATTAATCGATTCGATTTGAATTATATACGACCAATTGATCCCAGTCAAGAACGGCAAGTGGTAGATTTTTTTAAACAAAGTGAACAAATTATTCACTCTAAAGGAATTAATGCCCGTATTAACTCCACAAAAAAGGAGTTAAGTCTAAAAATTGCTTCCAAACGGAGTAATAGGTCTGCTAAAATTTATGATGTTGGACGAAAAGGCCAGTTTTTGAAATTTGAAATGGAAATTCGCAGAACATTGATTGCAAACTATAAATCTGACTTCTTAACTAATGATTTCGAAAAAATAGAAGATCTATTAACAAGAGAGTTCTTGAATTATTTTTGGAAACTATTACCGCTAAAAAATAACTATACTGACTGGCTTTCTCAAAGAATCAGACCAATAGTTAATAATACTATAGTTTCAATACAACCTTATATATCAACCGATTATATAAAATCTGATAGATCTAAATTATCACCAGTATCACTTAAAAATTTTATAATGTTTTTAAAATTTATAAGATTTACAAAGGAATTAGAGTATGAGATTCAAAAATTCGATAACATATTTTATCGAGTGCTTGTATTTAGAGTTAAAGATTTTAGTGATGTCTGTGACTCGATGTTTAAGTCCGATAATAATTATTATAAGATTAGGCAGGTTAAGCAATTTCTTCGACAATTACAGGAAAATATCTTTTTAGAAATTTTCAATGATTCAGATTTTATTCAAATACTTGCTTTAGAGAATCAATCCATAATTGAAATCGATAGGTTGACTGGTATTCCTCGTGTAACCCTTTTTAAACAACCAAGGTCCAACTATTTAGTAGCGAGAATAGTTCTACTGGAGGATTTATTTCACTATAAATATCCTTTCCGAATACCGGATTTGTTTGAGCTAGACCTTAACCATCGAAAGTTATCTAAATATGAAAATTTAGTTAGAGTTGAAATTATTAAAACTTTTAGTTCCAGAGATGTGGAGAAACCTTTTTATATTAGAGAATTTCTTAACACTTATAAAATCTCTAATCAAAAAATCAAAGAGATAAAACAAATCTTTATTGATATTATTCATATCTTTCAACAGTATCAACTTATTGAGAAAGAAGGGTTACTTATGCTAAACCGAAGTCCGATAGATATTTATGACTTGAATACTTCTAATATTTCAGATGGAATTATTCTTTATGAAAAAATTACTACTAATTTATTTCTTAACGACAAAGTTTAATACGAAGTTTTTTAAGGGCTAATAGCGTAAACTTTTTGTTTAATTGTAGCTTTTATTTTGCAAATGTTGAATTTACAGTCTTTTTAAGACTTTGGTACTGAAAAAAAGTCTCCATCATAACGGAGACTTTTTTTCAGTAAAACGAACACTTTTCGAACCTGTTAAGAGGCAACAATTTCAGCTAACTCCGGGTCAATAGGAACACCTTTTTTTTTAAGTTTTCTAATGATCAATCGAGCCATTGACTTGGTAATTTTACCTTCTCGAATAGCTTTAATTAAACTTTTCATCATAAGATAAAAACTCGAATGGCGGTTAGTAAATAATAGGTAAATGATAAAAACTATACAAAGCACAAAATTACGACGTCCAAATGGTGTTTTTAGATTTAAATATTTTGTTAATACTGAATACGCTATCTCTTTTCTTTCTTCAAACGGTATCGCTTCATCTTCTAAAATATCAAATAGATATTTCAAGTTTTGGTCGCATTGGTCTAAATATATTTTTTCTCCACCAACCAGGATAAATTTCTTTTTTTCCAAGTCTGGCAAGTTCTGTGGAAATGCATCACGTAAATATGTACTAACCGCAGTTGCGGGAATTTTACTAATGACTACAGCTCCACCAGTCGCTAGACCTGTTAGCAATCCTTTTTTGGCTAGAAAATTTAACATAACCTGTGCTACAATTTTAATACTAATCCCTGAAATTTCAATTAGAGCGCCGCCGCGAGGAGAAAGGAATTTCAGTGGTCTATATTTTTCTTTAGTTACAGGTGCATCTTTCAAAAATTCTGGATGACTTTTAAGGTATTGTTTCGATAGAACCTGCAATATTCCACCAGTTACTGTACATATAATAACTATTTTCACATCATTTCGGCAGAAAAAAATTTTTAAAGAAGTTAAATTCATTTTGAATCTTAAATTATTGTTTTAATTTTGAGTCTAAGATATTTTTACAAAAAGCACAAGTTTTACTTATGAATGCTAATTAATCCAACTCAGATAGCTAAACCTAATATATTTTCATTCTCGAGCATTTTAGGACCATCTCAGAGCATATTTAAATCATCCAACCGTACATAGAAATATCATATTCCTTACCACCCCCCCCCCCCCCCCCTGGATATGACCCATTCAAATTAAGAGTCGATTTGTTTCTTGCATAAAAAGTTTTTATATGTTGATGGTAAGCATCAATAAAATCTAAAGATAGAAGCGTACCTCCACACTGTATATATCCTATCAAGCTGTAAGCTTTTATAGCTTTCATTTGAACTTACCATATTTGGTTGCACCTTATATGAAGTAGCATGATAGGTCTTAGCAGTGAGCTGCTGATTGTTTGCACTTAAATCGAGCGATTCAACAATGTAATCGAATTTAGGGCATTCAAGTGTACCATATGCTTTAATTACTAGATTTACTGTATCTTGCTTGATAACTTAATACTTCGACAGAATATGGTTCAAATTCTATTGTTAACAAGCATCAATGTTTGTTGACAATAGAATTTGAACCATATTCGGTTTTCCTAACAGTAAATTCTGTGCCGATTCAATATGTGGTGGCAGTGGAGCTTGTCTTACCGGCTGAAAACCTACGCTTTGCTGTTGTAGCATCCAAATGGTTAGCAATAACCATGTAGCTTCAGTCACACATAAACCTATTCTCAACTTTTTTTATTACTGATTGAGAATGATATGAAACATAATCATAATATTTAGGTACACGCTGTTCAATTTTATTCATATATAAGCCAGATAAGCAATAGTCATTCAAAACGGAAACTACGGATTCTAAACAGCTAGGGTCTGTACTTTATTTATAAGTTGTGAATTTGATTGAAGCTGATCTAGAAACATTTGGTGCAATTCCAATCAAACTAATTTTAATAGAGAATCAGTAAAAAGCAAATTACAATGATTTAAAAACGTTTTCATTTATTCTATGTAAATACTATAAAAACTATTGGAAACAGATGATAGAAATAAAAATATAAGAATATTTTTCGAAAATTTTATCAAAATATTTCCTTAATAATTATAGTTATAAATTTCTAGTTTTATATTAGTATTAAAGATAAGGCAAACTTTTAAAAATGATTCAACTTAAAAAAAAAGTTGAATCATTTTTACTTATAAAAATTTTAACCAAACTTACCAGAAGTTGAAGCAATAACAAATGCGGCGTAAGTTAAAATATAACCTACAGCGAAATGAACTAAACCAACTAAACGAGCTTGTACAATAGAAAGAGCTACTGGTTTATCTCTCCAACGAATTAAGTTAGCAAGAGGAGTACGTTCATGAGCCCAAACTAAAGTCTCAATTAATTCTTGCCAATAACCACGCCATGAGATTAAGAACATAAAACCTGTTGCCCAAATTAAATGTCCAAATAAGAACATCCATGCCCAAACAGATAAGTTGTTCATACCAAACGCATTATAACCATTAATTAATGGTGATGAGTTTAACCATAAGTAATCTCTTAACCATCCCATAATATAATTTGATGATTCGTCAAATTGACCTGGGTTACCACCCCAAATTGCCATATGTTTCCAGTGCCAATAGAATGTTGTCCATCCAATTGTATTTAACATCCAGAACATTGCTAAATAGAATGCATCCCAAGCTGAGATATCACAAGTACCACCACGGCCCGGACCATCACAAGGGAAACTATAACCAAAATCTTTTTTATCTGGCATTAATTTTGATCCACGTGCATCTAATGCACCTTTCACAAGAATTAACGTTGTTGTATGTAAACCTAAAGCAATAGCATGGTGAACTAAGAAATCACCAGGACCGATTTTTAAGAATAAATCATTTTTACTATTGTTAATAGCTTCTAACCAGCCTGGTAACCAAATTTGATTACCTGCAACTGTTGCTGGGCTAGTTGAAGATGATAATAACACATTAAATTGGTAAACAGCTTTACCAGATGCAGCTTGAATATACTCAGCGAATACTGGTTCAAATAAAATTTGTTTCTCTGGTTGACCAAATGCAACTACAGTATCATTATGAATATACAATCCTAATGTATGGAAACCTAAGAATAAACTTACCCAGCTTAAATGTGAAATAATAGCTTCTTTATGTTCTAACATACGTGCTAAAACATTGTTTTTGTTTAATTCTGGATCATAGTCACGAACAAAGAAAATTGCCCCGTGTGCAAATGCTCCAACCATTAAAAATCCAGCGATATACTGATGATGTGTATATAATGCAGCTTCAGTTGTAAAATCTTTAGATAAGAATGCATATGGTGTTAATGCATACATGTGTTGAGCTGTTAATGATGTAGCAACACCTAAACACGCTAATGCTAAACCTAATTGCATATGTAAAGAATTTGTGATTGTTTCAAACAATCCAGTATGACCTGCTCCTAAACGACCTCCTGGAGGACGGTGAGCATCTAAAATCTCTTTCATGTTATGACCAATACCGAAGTTTGTTCGGTACATGTGACCTGCAACAATGAAAACAACTGCAATTGCTAATTGATGGTGTGCAATATCACTTAACCATAATGATTGAGATTGAGGATGGAAGCCCCCTAAGAATGTTAAGATCGCTGTACCAGCTCCTTCAGATGTTCCATAAACATGACTTGCACTATCTGGATTTTCTGCATAAACTGTCCAATTACCTGTATAGAATGGAGTTAAACCAGCTGGGTGTGGTGGAGTTGTTAAGAAGTTATCCCAACCAACATGAACACCACGTGATGCAGGAATTGCTACGTGAACAATATGACCAGTCCAAGCTAATGAACTAACCCCCATTAAACCCGATAAATGGTGATTTAAACGAGATTCATTGTTTTTAAACCATGATAAACTTGGACGGAATTTTGGTTGTAAATGTAACCAACCAGCAAATAATAAAGCTGATGATAATAATAATAAACCGATTGAACCTGCGTATAATTCTTGGTTTGTTCGGAAACCAATTGTGTACCACCATTGATATACACCTGCAAATGTGATATTAACAGGATATGTGTTTCCTTTACTAAATGCTTTTAAAGCTGATTCACCAAAATGTGGATCCCAAATTGAATGTGCGATTGGTTTAACTTTTAATGGATTTGTTACCCATTTTTCAAAGTTACCTTGCCAAGCAACATGGAATAGATTTCCTGAAGTCCATAAGAAAATAATTGCTAGATGACCGAAATGTGAAGCGAAAATTTTTTGATATAAATTTTCTTCAGTCATACCATCATGTGCTTCTAAATCATGAGCAGTCGCGATACCATACCAAATTCTTCGCGTTGCTGGATCTTGTGCAAGGGCTTGACTAAACTTTGGAAATTTAGTTACCATAATGTTAGATGCCTTTTTATATAAATTTTAGTTATGAATAAAAATATTAAGTTAATTTTAATGAAATTAACTGATCGAAACGGCACGTGCTAAGAAGAACGCCCATGTTGTTCCAATACCACCAAGTAAGTAGTGAGCTAAACCAACAGCACGACCTTGTGTAATACTTAAAGCACGTGGTTGAATAGTTGGAGCAAAATTTAATTTGTTATGTGCCCAAACGATTGACTCAATTAATTCTTGCCAGTAACCACGACCACTGAATAAGAACATTAAACTAAATGCCCAAATAAAGTGAGCTCCTAAGAAAATTAAACCGTATGCTGATGATGCTGAACCATAAGACTGAATTACTTGTGAAGCTTGTGACCATAAGAAATCACGTAACCATCCATTAATTGTAATGGCACTCCGTGCAAAGTTACCACCAGTTACATGTGAAATACTACCATCTGGTGCAATTGTACCCCAAACATCTGATTGCATTTTCCAGCTGAAATGGAAGATTACTACAGAAATTGAATTATACATCCAGAATAGACCTAAGAATACATGATCCCAACTTGAACTTTGACATGTACCACCACGACCTGGACCATCACAAGGGAAACGGAAACCTAAGTTTGCTTTATCCGGAATTAATTTAGAACTACGTGCATACAAAACACCTTTTAATAGAATTAAAACAGTTACGTGAATTGTAAACGCATGAATATGGTGAACCATGAAATCTGCAGTTCCTAATTTAATAGGCATCATAGCAATTTTTCCACCTACTTCAACAACTTCACCACCAAAAGCATAACTTGTTGTTGCTAAAGCATTTGGAGCAGTGGTACCAGGCGCTAGTAAATGAATATTTTGAATCCATTGAGCAAAAATTGGTTGCAATTGAATTGCTTTATCTGAGAACATATCTTGTGGACGACCTAAAGCTCGCATTGTATCGTTATGAATGTAGAATCCAAACGCATGACAACCTAAGAAGATACAAACCCAGTTTAAGTGAGAAATAATTGCATCACGATGTCTTAATACACGATCTAATAAATTATTATAGTTATTAGCTGGTGTGTAATCACGAACCATGAAAATTGCACCGTGAGCAGCACCACCAACTACACAGAATCCACCAATCCACATATGGTGTGTGAATAATGATAATTGAGTAGCATAATCAGTTGCTATGTATGGGTATGGAGGCATTGCATACATATGATGCGCAACGATAATACTTAAAGAACCCATCATAGCTAAGTTAATTGCTAATTGAGCGTGCCATGAAGTTGTTAAAATTTCGTATAATCCTTTATGACCTTCACCCGTAAATGGACCTTTGTGAGCTTCTAAAATTTCTTTCATACTGTGGCCAATACCCCAGTTTGTACGGTACATATGACCAGCAACAATGAATAAAACTGCTAAAGCTAAATGGTGGTGTGCAGTATCACTTAACCATAAACCGCCTGTTACAGGGTTTAAACCACCTTTAAATGTTAAGAAGTCTGAATAAACACCCCAGTTACCACTAAAGAATGGAGTTAATCCTTGAGAAAAACTTGGATATAATTGACTCATTAATTCACGATTAATTAAGAACTCGTGAGGTAATGGAATTTCTTGCGGTGCTACACCTGCATCTAATAATTTGTTAATTGGTAATGCAATGTGAATTTGATGCCCTGACCAAGATAAACAACCTAATCCTAATAAACCTGCTAAATGATGGTTCATCATTGATTCAGCGTTTTGGAACCATTCTAATTTTGGTGCTGCTTTATGGTAATGGAACCAACCAGCAAATAACATAATAGCTGACATGGCTAAACCACCAATTGCAATCCAGTATAATTCAACTTCACTAGTGATCCCCTCTGCTCGCCACATTTGGAACCAACCAGATGTTGTTTGTACACCTTGGAAGTTTCCACCTACATCACCGTTTAAGATTTCTTGACCGACAATTGGCCAAACAACTTGTGAACTTTGCTTAATATTAACTGGATCAGTTAACCAAGCTGAATAGTTCGAGAAATATGCTCCATGGAAGTGCATACCACTAATCCATAAGAATATAATTGCTAATTGTCCAAAGTGTGCACTGAAAACTTTACGAGAAACTTCTTCTAAAGAACTAGTTTGACTATCAAAGTCATGAGCATCTGCATGTAAATTCCAAATCCAAGTAGTTGTTTTTGGACCTTTAGCTAAAGTTCTAGAAAAATGACCCGGTTGCGCCCATTTCGCGAAACTAGTTTCGACTGCGTCTTTTTCAACAAAAACTTGCACATTTTTTGCGCGACGATCGGTTGAGCTTATTGCCATTAATTTTCTCCTTAGTTGGGAGACGAAAATCTATGAAACTCTCATAAACGAATAAAGACTATTTAACATATGTCTGTTAATTATGAGTTTTCAAATTACCATTATACATCTTTTTAGTGAATTTTAATTAACTTTTTTAATTTAAAATTTACATCAAATATTTGTAACAATTCAAATAGATTAAAAAACTAAACATTTGTTAAACTAGGGGTCTTATTACCTTAACCCCCGTCGATAGATCCGGACGTGAGACTTTCACCTCATCCGGCTCCTGCCTAAAATTTATTATGTTTACTTTGACTTATCAATACGAGTTATTAATAATCTAAAAAAAAATTATAAATAAATAAAGCTCTTCATTATCGGGTTTATAAGAAAGATTTTGGAATTCACTTTGAACTTGAAATAAAACTTTCCCTTTTAGAACTGTATATTACACGATCTCTTATGCGTTAGACGCTATCCTGCCGACTAATATGGACGAATATTAGAAGTTAAAGAACATTTGTCGAGTTGTGCAGCCAAGGCATATAGCTAACAAATGATACCTAGCCTTAGAAGATTTTCGGTCTTCTTGCTTATTTCGATATAACATGCTTAAATACATACTTCCGTAAAAAAGTTAATAATTTATTCATGAGAAAATACTAAGCCCTTTGCTAAACTCTATAATGATACCACTCATTTTCGTTAAAGAACTTAGGCGAGATAAAAATATCTCGAGAGAATCTAACCCCATTCAAATATAGTTATATTCTTTATTATTAGATTTAAACCTAAGGTAAAAAAAATTTAATTTTTTTTTACCTTAGGTTTAAATCTTTATCAAAATTATTACTATTTAATCCTTTTAGAATTTTAATTTATAATTTGTTAGCGTCTCTAGCAGCGGCAGCACAAGCAACGATAAAAGTACCTTGATGCGGACCTGTTATTAGAGTTGTACTACAAGCAATAGCGGCTACTCCACAAGCTAATCGCTTGCTACCCTTAGAGACATAGCAAGCTTTTGCAATTCCAACATAAAATAAAGTAATTTTTTTAGGAGTCATTAAGGCACTTTCTGAGATTATAGTTCCAGTACTAACACCTACGGCAGCACCAGCTATTGGTAATAAAGGATTAGGCATGTTAAACTAAACCTCCTAAAACGCCTCAGAAAAATTCTTTTAAGAATTCAATCATTATATATATGTCTTTGTAAATGAGTAATTTTAAATTTTGTATGAGTTTGATCCATTTTATAAAAAATACGATAACCCTATATATTTGCAACTGCAAATATATAGGGTTATCAACAGGTCGCACCATCCAAAAAAAGTTTTTATTCCAATCTTGTCGTTAGACTTAGATATAAACTTAATATTATTCCAATTTATAATAATAGTCAGGCTTGGTTCAAGAATTTAGTAGCAAAAATTTTTTATTTTTACTAGAATATATATTGTATTTTAAAAGAATAACTTTAATTTTCTTAAATCTTCTACCAAATTAACAATCTTAAACTTTATTCAATAATGAAACGTTTTAATTTAATAGCTTTACTTTTTGCAGTATTATTAGCTTTTACTCCAAATCAAGCGTTTGCTGAAATTGGGGGATTAACAAAATGTAGTGATTCTCCAGCTTTTAATAAACGATTAGCTGCAAGTGTGAAAAAACTAGAACAACGTATGAATCAATATGAAGCTGATTCACCTCCAGCTTTAGCTTTACAACAACAAGTTGATCGAACAAAAGCAAGATTTGATAAATATGGGAGATCTGATTTATTATGTGGTACTGATGGTTTACCGCATTTAATTGCTGATGGTCGTCCAAGTCACGCGGCTGAATTTATTTTCCCAGGATTTGGATTTATTTATATTTCTGGCTGGATCGGTTGGGTTGGTAGAAAATATTTACGTGCAGTAAGTACAACTAAAAATCCGAGTGAAAGCGAGATTATTATCAATGTTCCATTAGCTCTAAAAATTATGACTACTGGATATATTTGGCCAATTTCGGCTTGGCAGGAATTAGTCAATGGTGATTTAGTAGCTCCAAAAGACGAAGTTACAGTATCACCACGTTAAGTTTCGAATGAAAACTTTTAAATAAATTATTTATTAACTATTTAACTTAAATTTTTATGGAAGACTTTCAAAAATATTTGTCAACGGCTCCAGTATTATTAACAATCTGGTTATCATTTACAGCAGGATTTATTATTGAAATTAATCGTTTCTTTCCTGATATGCTAGGATTATACTTTTAAATTTCAATTTGAAATTTTAAGGATCATAATTCAGTAAAAGTATCATTGAAGTTTTTTATTACAAATCATTAATAAAAAACTTCAATGAAAAATTCGGAGTTTAATAAAGATGCTGGCCTAGAGATATTATCAGAATCAAATCACGACGTGACCGATCAAGCTGCTGTAATCACGGAATTAGATAATAAGTATCGTAAAAACTAAGATGACAGACACTAAAAAAATTTTAATTGAAGTAGCAGAGTATCAATTCGAACAAATTACCAATTTATATAATGATAGCGTTGATGTCTCTGTCACTTTGAAACCTGGATTCTAGGTAACATTAATTATAAAATAGTTTCAACTCATAGATAAATTCAAATTATTTTATAAAAATAGCGGAGGGGGTAAATAATGATAAAATTCTTAAAAGAATTTTTCTGGGCAATTTTAGGAGGTTTAGTTTAACATGCCTAATCCTAATCTCTCTTTAAACTCCAGAAATTCTGGAATGTGAGATGGATAGAAATTAAACGAATTTTGTAGGTCCTGGTATCCCGCCGGTTATCGTTCGAAAATTAACAAAGAAGATTATTGAGAAAGACATAACCGAATACGTCAAGTATAAGCTTAAAAATTATTAATTAAAATATCATTACTTTGCATTTAATATTGATATAGTTACATCTAATCAATCACAGGCTGAAAAAATCAAAAGTCATAAGGAATTTGAGTTAGAGCGAGAATTCTATGAATTAAAAAATGAAGTCAAGAATATGGAAGGCCTTGATAAATAAAAAAAATCTCATCTACTGGCTCGGTTAGACAAGTTATCTGAACGTTTCGATCAAAATTTTAATCGAAAGGGCACTTTTTTTCTAATAACAAATTGACTTGGATCAATTAATTACGAGAAGTTATCAAATCCGCTCTGAGCAAGCTTCGAATTGGATTTAAAGGTACTAAATTAATGAATCAATTTTTTGAATAAATAGGGAAACTGTTTAAATTATTTTGTTTTTCATATTTTAATTTAATTCGAAAGCATTCTTCAGCGGCACGTAATTAACCCAAAATTATTCGAACTTGTCCTAAGTGTATAAAATGCTTTAATAAATATCTTATCATGCATTTGTACGAATTTCTGGATAATTTCAACCAGATGAATACTTTCTTCTACAATTCGTTTTTTTATTGAATTGTTTTTGACCTTTTGATTTCGTAGAGTCTGGTTATGGGTCCGTCTGGCAGCTGGGGATTCAAATTTCTCTTAAACGATTATACGTAAAGCCACCTCTTAAACGTTGTAAAGGTGATGGTTCTAATTATTGAAATAGGTGTTCTGTATATTGGTTTCGATACCTGTTATTCTTAGTTCAAAACTTACTAAAAATACAAATTTATTAATTTTCAAAATTACAAACAATATTATTCAAAATTAGTTAACACTATGCAGCAAAGTAATATCACATTTCAGAATCAGAAGATGATAGTTGATTATATAACTTTTAATTTACAAAATGGAACAAGTCAAATTTTTTGAGCCGAATTAAAAACCTGGTCACAATTTGGTACAACTTTTTATTGAACAAGTTTTTTTGATACATTCTCAAAATTATGAGGCTTCGAAAGATTATTTAAATTTTTTGAAACTGACCATACAACCGTACTAGTACCACCAACCGTCACAGCTATTTTTTTTAGCCGTAAGCCAAAATTAGGATCTTGAACAATTATCCACATTGAAAATTGTTCAATTCCAATTACTGGAAATATTTTTTTCGATACTTCAAGAGATTGAAAATCTTTTTAACAATTGTATTTAAATGATAAGCAATCTTGAAGAAATCTGATGTAAAAAGACACAATATGCTGTTGTAGAGTAGTTTTTTTAGATTAAATCTTTATTAACAGTGAAAAGCGTCCAACTTTTAAATTAAAAGTTGGACGCTTTTCACTGTTAAGAGTGCTCAAGTTTTTCTACTAAGATATTTAGTATTATTAATCGATAGGACGCATTGATAATACAGGCTCATTAGCACGATTAATACCTTTCTCAAAACCAGCAGCAGCCGCACGAGCACGACCTGAATGCCACCAGTGGCCGATTAAGAAGAAGAAAGATAAGAAGAAGTGCGAACAACATAACCATGAACGAGGTGATACATAGTTAACTGAGTTAATTTCTGTTGCTACACCACCTACAGAGTTTAATGACCCTAATGGAGCATGTGTCATGTATTCTGCAGCACGACGTTCTTGCCAAGGTTGAATATCATTTTTGATTTTGTTGATATCTAAACCATTTGGACCACGTAATGGTTCAACCCATGGAGCACGTAAATCCCAGAAACGCATAGTTTCACCACCGAAGATAATTTCTCCACTTGGTGAACGCATTAAGTATTTACCTAAACCAGTAGGACCTTGTGCAGATGAAACATTAGCACCTAAACGTTGGTCACGAACTAAGAATGTAAATGCTTGAGATTGTGAAGCTTCAGGACCAGTTGGACCATATAATTCACTTGGATATGCTGTGTTGTTGTACCAAGAGTATAATGCAGCTGTGAAGCCCATTAAAGAAATGGCAGCTAAACTGTATGATAAGTACGCTTCACCAGACCAAACGAAAGCACGACGTGCCCAAGCGAATGGCTTAGTGAAAATGTGCCAGAAACCACCAGTTAAACATAGTACACCAACCCAAATGTGGCCACCTACGATATCTTCCATGTTGTTTACTGATACAACCCAACCATCTCCACCAAATGGAGAACGGAATACATAACCAAAAATTACAATTGGATTTAATGTTGGAGTTGTAATGAAACGAACGTCTCCACCACCTGGTGCCCAAGTGTCATAAACACCACCTAAGTACATTGCTTTAGCAACTAACAATAAAGAACCTACACCTAATAAACATAAGTGAATCCCTAAGATTGTTGTCATTTTATTTTTATCACGCCAATCGTAACCGAAGAATGGGAATGATTCTTCTAAGGTATCTGGACCTAATAATGAGTGATAGATTCCACCGAAACCTAAAACAGCTGATGAGATTAAGTGGATTACACCAACAGCAAAGTATGGAACAGTTGATGTAATGTCACCACCTGGTCCGATTCCGTAACCTAAAGTTGCTAAATGTTGCATACAGATAAAACCTTGTTCATATAAAGGTTTTTCTGGTACAAAGTGAGATACTTCAAATAAAATCATTGCACCGGCCCAAAATACCATTAAACCAGCGTGTGCTACGTGAGCACCTAATAATTTACCTGAAACATTAATTAAACGCGCATTTCCACTCCACCAAGCAAAACCTGTTGACTCGATGTCGCGTCCTGCAATACTACTATTAAAGGGCGTTTCCACGTGGTAATACCTCCTCAGGGAATACAAAGTTCTCGTGTGGTTGATCTTGTGCAGCCATCCAAGCACGGATACCTTCGTTTAATAAAATATTTTTTGTGTAGAATGTTTCAAATTCTGGATCTTCAGCCGCACGTAATTCTTGTGATACGAAATCGTACGCACGTAAATTTAATGCTAAACCAACGATACCAATAGCGCTAGTCCATAAACCAGTTACTGGTACAAATAACATGAAGAAGTGTAACCAACGTTTGTTAGAGAATGCTACACCAAAAATTTGTGACCAGAAACGGTTAGCTGTAACCATTGAATAAGTTTCTTCTGATTGTGTTGGTGTGAACGCACGGAATGTGTTAGCTGCATCACCATCTTCGAATAATGTATTTTCTACGGTTGCACCGTGAATAGCACATAATAAAGCACCACCTAAAATACCAGCAACACCCATCATGTGGAATGGGTTTAATGTCCAGTTGTGGAAACCTTGTAAGAATAATAAGAAACGGAAGATTGCTGCAACACCAAAACTTGGTGCGAAGAACCAACTAGCTTGACCTAATGGGTATAATAAGAATACTGATACAAATACTGCAATTGGACCTGAAAAAGCAATTGCATTATATGGACGAATACCTACTAAACGTGCAATTTCAAATTGACGTAAACAGAATCCGATTAAACCGAATGCACCGTGTAATGCGATGAATGTCCAAAGCCCACCAATTTGACACCAACGTGTAAAATCGCCTTGTGCTTCTGGACCCCATAATAATAATAATGAATGGCCCATACTGTTTGCTGGACTTGAAACAGCGGCTGTTAAGAAGTTACATCCTTCAAGGTAAGAACTTGCTAAACCATGAGTATACCATGATGTAACAAAAGTCGTACCAGTCATCCAACCACCTGTTGCTAAGTAAGCAGTTGGGAATAATAATATACCTGACCAACCAACGAAGACGAATCGATCTTTCTTTAACCAATCGTCAGCTAGATCAAATAAGCCACGTTCTTGGTTTTGCCCAATAGCAATGGTCATATTTTAATAATCCTTTAATTAAATATTTATAGAGTAAACAATGATTAACAAGTTTTACTCCAGTCTTGTCGGCTTATAATTACCATTATATGTCAAAATACGAGAAATAATTGAAATTTTCAATTAAATTATTTAGATACTTTAAACTATTAAAAATTTTAATAAATTTAATTTCTTTAAATTAATAATTTATTAAAATAAAATTAACTTAAAGAAATTAAAGTTGTTTAGGTAACGTCATCAAGAGAAACATAAAGGAACCATAATGCCATGCTAAGTGCTGGGAAAACAATACCAACGATAGGAACTAAAATTGCAGGTAAATATGAAGCTGCCATATTTTTATTTTAAAAAGTTTTTTAATTAATAATTATCAATTTATAAAATTGATAATATTAATTGTATACGAAAATATGTTAGAATAAAACATTAATATAAATCAAAAATTTAGATAGTTTTATAGTAGAATTAATATTATTAAATCTAATATTATTAATCTTAGAAACTTTATATATTATATTTTAGTTATTAATTATGGAAACTTTATTATTATCTCGTTTACCAGAAGCATATATTATCTTTAGTCCTATTGTGGATGTTTTACCTATTATTCCTGTTTTCTTCTTATTATTAGCCTTTGTTTGGCAAGCAGCAATCGGGTTTAGATAATTTTGAATTTATAATCAAAATTTATTGTTTTATGATTGTATAATTATCTATAATACAATATTAATTTTTATATTTAAAGAATCACAATAAATGGTAGAACCTTTATTATCTGGAATAGTTTTAGGATTAATTACTGTAAGTGCTCTTGGTTTATTCGTGGCAGCATTTTTACAGTATCGTCGTGGTAATCAATTTGAAGTTTAATTTTTCTTAAAATCTTACAAATTTTAATTTGTAAGATTTTAAGAAAAATTAACATAAAAATAAAAAATAAAATATTTTATTAACTATTTATTGACTTTTGAACAATATACTAGTAATTTATAATAAAACTATTACAAAAATATAGAAGACTAGGTAATTCGTAATTATTGCTGGTGTAGCTCAATGGTAGAGCAACGGATTTGTAATCCGTAGGTTGGGGGTTCAAATCCCTTCACCAGCTTATAAAAAAAATTTATAAACGAAAAATTTTTTTATTTGAATGAGTTATTCCGATATCTTTTCTAATAGCTAAATTTTTACTAATTCAATAATTTGCGGTTAATTTTAATTTAGAAATGGTTACCTAGTTCTACGTTTATAGATTATTTTTTCTTAGTTCGAATATTTTAGGTTACAGTGTTTTCGAATGTTTATATCTGTTTTAATGAATAGAACATGATCTGTTTTCCAAACGACAACTATGCTCAAATTTTAAAGAATATTTTCCTTCATTAGATATTTTAGAGTTTTACATTAAAATTTAAACAGAACTATTTTTTCAAATATTATATTAATGTCAAGTGTCTAAGATGAATTATCAATTCGAATAGTCACCTAACATTAATATATTTTAATTATTCATTAATTGAACTATTTTGGTTACTTGATAAAGACTAATATTATTTAAAGCGTAAATCGGAATATTTTTCTGTTTTGCTAAAGTAATAAGTTTAAAATTTTGTTTTAAATGTTTTTTTAATCCAATAATTAAATTTGCTTTTTTAATCTCATTTGTTAAGACAAATTTTAATCCTGTTTTTAATAAAACTTCTTTTAATAAATTATAAGATAAAGAGTATGGATATATGACTAGTTGTTTAGATTGTAATTTTAAAGATTTTTGATCTTTAAATTGATTCACTAAAATCCAATTTTTATTTGTTGTAAGAAAAGAGTTATTTAAATTATTGGAACTGCTGATTAAAGAATTTTGATAACTTTGAGTTTTGGGATATTTAATTTTTATCTTTTCTGTTAAATGAAATTGTCGAATTTGTCCTATTACAAAATTATCACGTAAAAATAAATCAACAGATTGGTTCACATCCTCATGAATTGTCCAATAATTTTGTTGATTTATTTCAATAATAATCTCAAAAGCGGGATAAGCTTTTCGTTCTAAAATACTTTTTTTAGTTCCACGTCTTTTTGCTTCATCATCACTTAATGTAACATATTGAATTCCTCCAATTAGATCAACTAATGGTGGATTTTTAATTAAATTTTCTAAACAATTACCGTGAGTTGTCCCTACAAGTTGTACACCTTTTTCAGCAATAGTTCGGGCTGCCAAAACTTCTAACTCTGTTCCAATTTCATCAACAATAATAACTTGAGGCATATGATTTTCAACTGCTTCAATCATAACTTGATGTTGAAATTCTGTTTTAGCAACTTGCATACGTCTTGCACGACCAATACCAGAATGGGGAATATCACTATCACCAGCAATTTCATTTGCTGTATCAATAATAATTACTCGTTTTTGAATTTCATCTGCTAGTACTCGAGCTATTTCTCGGATTATGGTTGTCTTACCAACACCTGGTTTCCCTAATATCAATATTGATTTTTCAGATTCTAATAAATCTCTAACAACTGATATAATTCCAAAGACAGCTCGGCCTATGCGACAAGTCAATCCATTAATTAAAAATTGACGATTCCGAATACAACTAATTCGATGAAGTGTTCTTTCAATACCAGCACGATTTTCATTACTGAATTTACTTATTCGCTTTGTAGTATAATCTAGATCCTGCCATGAAATAATTTTTTGAGACAAATATTGAGGACCGCTAACAAACCGAGCTTCTGGACGCCTGCCTAAATCTAAGATAATTTCAATAAGTTGATCTTTATCAGTGTGTTTATTTAATTGTTCTTGAAGAAAAAAAGGTAGATTTTCAATGAGTTTTTCTAAATCGTCATTTACATTCATTTTAAAAAATTTATTATGATTTTCTAATTTAAATTATACGTTTACGTAAGGTATAATTTAAATTAGGTTAAATTTTAGATTTAACAGATAAGTATTTATTCTTAAATTTTTAATCCATATCGATTAAAGACTTAAAAGTAGATTTATCTAACACTGCAATTTGTGACAACATTTTACGATTTAAATCAACATTTGATTTTTTAAATTTATGAATTAATTGACTATATGTTGTTCCGTTTAATCGAGAAGCAGCATTAATTCGACTTATCCAAATTTTTCTAAAAATTCGTTTTTTTTGTTTTCTACCAACATAAGAATATCGTAATGCTTTCATTACTTGTTGATTTGCTACTCTAAATAAAACAGAGTGGGCACCACGGTAGCCACTTGCAAGAGATAGTATTTTTTTACGACGTTTTCGTGCAACGTTTCCACGTTTAATTCTAACCATTGTAATTTTTTATTAATTATATTTATTTAATACGGTAACATTAATTTAATAGCTTTAGTATCGGACTCATTAACAAGAATTACTTGAGATAATTTTCGTTTTTGTTTATTTGATTTTTTCATTAAAAGATGACCTTTATAAGCATGACGACGTAAGAAATTATTATTACCCGTTATTTTGTATCGTTTTGCAGCCGCTTTTCGAGTTTTTAATTTTGGCATAAGTTTTCAATTCTTTTTATTAGAATATAATGTTTTAAAATAAACTTTTGATTTTAATGGATGTGAATATAAAATTTTATCACCATATTTCCAATCAGCAGGACAAGCTTGTCCCGGATTTTCTTTTATATATTGAATAGATTTTAAAATACGAAGTAACTCATTTATACTTCTTCCACATAATAAGTTATTAACCGTATAGTATTGAATTATACCTTCTTTGTCAATAATAAATAAACCTGGAAATGCTAAACCATCATTTGTTAATAGCTTATATTTTCGTGTGATAGATTGATTCAAATCAGAAACTAATGGGTAGTTTAATTTATTTAATCCTCCTTGACTTCGCTTTAATAATAAATAATGTAAATGAGAAAATGGACTATCAATAGAAATACCAAGAACTTGAGTTGATAGTTTTCGAAACTCAGAAATTTTATCACTGAGAGTAATTAATTCTGTTGGTGAGACACAGGTAAAATTAGCAGGATAAAAAATAAGAATAACATACTTTTTTCCATAGTAGTCAGATAATCTAATTTTGCCTAATTGATTTTTATAAACTCCGACGGTTAAAAAATTTGGTGCCATTCGTCCAATTTGTGGAAAGTCTACCATGATAATTTTTTATTCTCTAAAAAATAAATTTTAACTAAGAAATAATAACATAATAAAAAAAGTAGATCAATGTTAAAAATAATTCAACATAATCTACTTTCTATTTAAAGATTTTATTTTTCTACTACTACTAATTCATCAATAGCAAAGTTGTTTGTATTTGTACCACTGTAATTTACATTTTCAAATCGAACAACTACCGGATAACGGATACCACTTTTATCAACTGATGCAACAGTCCCAACTTGATTAAACCAATAAGATTCTTTTCTTAAAATACGAACGGTGTTACTACGATCTACCATAATGAATTTATTTTAGTTAATATAAAGTAATTTAGTATAAGTTTATAATAATATCAAAAGTTTTAACAATAAATTTTTTAAAAGAGTTGGTTTTAAAATTTGACTTCTGTTATCATTCAAATAAGAACAAATTTATATAAAATTAAATAAAAAAAAAATGAATCGTAATACAATTCAGAAAATTCTAATCGGACTTTTCTTTCTAGCTTGTGTTTTTATTGGTCTTAAAACGTTTAATGTAATTGGTTTTGACAACCCATCTAAGTCAGAATTAAACACAAATGTTAGTAGTTCAAGAATGACTTATGGTCGATTTTTAGAATATTTAGAAATGGGTTGGGTAAAACAAGTAGACTTATACGATAATAGCCGAAATGCAATTGTTCAGGCTTCTAGTCCAGAACTTGGAAATCGACCACAATCAATTCGTGTCGAAATTCCAGTAGGTGCTTCACAACTTATTCAAAAATTAAAAGAATATAATATTGATTTTGATGCTCATCCAGCTCCACGAAAAAGTATTTTCATTACTATTGCTAGTAATCTACTTTTACCATTAATCTTTATTGGTAGTTTAATTTTCTTCTTCCAAAATTCAGATAATTTCGGAGGAAATAATGGTTCCTCTCCAATGAACTTAGGTAAATCGCCAGCACGATTTGATCAGCGACCAGATACAGGAATATCTTTTGATGATATTGCTGGTATCGATGAAGCTAAAGCCGAATTTGAAGAAATCGTTTCTTTTTTAAAAGAACCTGAAAGATATACACTTGTTGGAGCAAAAATTCCAAAAGGAGTTTTATTAGTAGGTCCTCCAGGTACAGGAAAAACATTATTAGCTAAAGCAATTGCAAATGAAGCAAATGTTCCATTCTATAGTGTTGCTGGTTCCGAATTCGTAGAAATGTTTATCGGTATTGGTGCTGCTCGAATCCGAGATCTATTTAAGAAAGCATCAGAAAACACGCCTTGTATTGTCTTTATTGATGAAATCGATGCTGTTGGACGTGAGCGTGGTGCTGGAATTGGTGGTGGAAACGATGAACGAGAACAAACTTTAAACCAATTATTAACAGAAATGGATGGTTTTAAAGAAAATAAAGGTGTAATCGTCGTTGGAGCTACAAACCGAGTTGATATTTTAGATGCAGCACTATTACGTCCAGGTCGTTTTGACCGACAAATCACAGTTGGTTTACCTGATCGTTTAGGTCGAATTGGTATTTTAAAAGTTCATGCTAAAAATAAACCGTTTGATGAGGATGTTTCATTAGTTCAATTAGCAAATCGAACACCAGGATTTTCCGGTGCAGATTTAGCTAATTTATTAAATGAATCTGCTATTTTAGCAACACGCTATAAAAAAACAACCATCACGAAAAATGAAGTTAATGAAGCTGCCGATCGAATTATTGGTGGTATCGCTGGATCTACAATGGAAGATACAAAAAATAAAAAATTAATTGCCTATCATGAAGTAGGTCACGCTATTGTTGGATCAGTTCTTGAAAATCACGATGAAGTTGAAAAAATTACTTTAATTCCACGTGGAGGAGCAAAAGGTTTAACATGGTTCACACCAGAAGAAGATCAAATGTTATTATCACGCTCTCAATTATTAGCGCGTATTATTACAACATTAGGTGGGCGTGTTGCTGAGCAAATTATTTTTGGTGATCCTGAAATTACAACAGGTGCTAGTAATGATTTACAACAAGTTACAAATATTGCTCGCCAAATGGTTACTCGTTACGGTATGTCAAACATTGGTCCAATTGCTTTAGAAGATGATAACAATGAACAAATGTTCTTAGGTGGCGAATCAAACGATGCAATTGCTGATCGAATTGATACTGAAGTTTGTAAAATTATTAACCATTGCGAACAAATTGCAACAGAAATTATTTTAGATAATCGAGTTGTAATTGATTTAGCTGTTGAAAAATTACTAGATGCTGAAACAATCGATGGTTCTGAATTTAGAGAACTTGTAGGTAAATACACTATTTTACCTAGTAAAGCTAGTTAAATTAAATTATTAATTTTGATTAGCAAAGGGATATTGTAAGAAATCTAAGATTTCTTACAATATTTCTCCATATATTTGTATGTATCGATATCCATACAAATACAATAATTACTTATTGTGCTGGCATAAATGTTATGTCTTCTTCAACAATTGTTAAAAAGTTATCTAAAGAAATGGAAAGCCGCTTCTGGATTGAACGAGAAAATAAACTGATCATCCAAACGGATCGAGGCACGCAATTTTCAAGCAAAATCTACAATGCTTTTACTGAAAAATATAAAGCCTACATGATTCCAAGCATGTCAAGAGAGAATACTCCTGCTCATAATGCAGTAGCTTAGAGATTTATGAGAACCTTTAAGGGGCACCTAATTGATGGGAGTAATTTGCAGGAAACTCTTATAAATTCCGAATTTAAATTCGGTAATTATATTATCAGAGAATTCGTTACAAAATTAAATCAGACTCCTAATAAAAAAACAGTACCACGAGAATATGTTATTGAATATTAACTTGCAAACGCAAAGTCACTGAGTACTGAAAATTTCCGCAAGGTACCTGGGTTTATTAGCGCAAAAAAAGAATCGGGCACCTTGTATATAAACAAAGAAACCAGACAAGTTCATTTTGTTAATGATAGAACCAATATCTGGAGATCAACAGTTATCGATGTGGGGATTAATAAAATATTTCTATCCAGGGATATTGAGATTAAAATATGCTCTGAAATGGTCCTAAAATGCTCGAGAATGAAAATAAATTAAGTTTAGGTAATATAGGTGTATTTTCTGATGAAGATTAAAAATAAAATAATTTTGGTTAGGAAGACGATTCAATGTGCTCTTAGAGGGCATTTATGTTCGATTTAAGGGCACTTGAGACGTTGAGTAGGGTATATGATTAATTTAACGTTAGCTAACGTTAAATTAATCTTCTTCCTCCTCCGCTTGCATTTCTTTCTTGTGACGGTTTATAATTAAATTTAAATCATCAATAGTCAAGTAAGGGATCGAATAATATAACTTAAACCAAAACCCATCTTCTTCCTCAATTATAAATATCAATAGGCGCCCCACCCATGAAAGTGACACTTTTAACTCTGGTTGTTTTCATAACTTAATAAGCTTTTGGATTTATTTCTAGTTTGGTATCACATTGAGAATTTACGACTATTGCAAATTTCTCCATATTCTTTTCGTTTGATCTAAGACTAAATGCAACAATATCTGAGTTACCAGTTGTTCGATCTAATTTAACTACCATACGAGCATCTGGTTTTCTTAATCAGATAATTTGGTAACGTAAACAGAAGTAGTATCTAATTTTATCTTTGGAATCTTTCCATAATGATACTACCATCTTATTTTACAAAACACTTTTTCGTAAGTCAATAATTTTAATTTATAAATTAATTAATATTTTTAAAAAGAAAGTATTTACAAAATTAATTATTTTAATTATAAATAATTTTATAAACGACACCTTAACACACTTATCGCCACCATCCTGCACAAAGGTGTCGAATCTTTAAAGCTAACAATAGTATAATATTAACGTGTTAGGGTGTTGATGGCCTTGGAGAGTTTGAAAATATAATACATGCAGAAGCAAAAAATGCAGTCGGTTCATCTATTGAAATAGTAGATAGTTTTAATGTAAATATCTGGAAACAAGGTAAAAAACCTAGGGATCTTAATAATTAAATGTTATTATATAATTTTTCAAAAAATTATATAATAACATTTAATTATTGTTTGAAAAATTTTATTATTTTCTTTAATTGACATATTTATCTAAAATATGTTATATATTGTAATGTATAATACTTAATAAATAATAACTTAAATATTCAATAGAAATTATTAAGTTACTCTAATGTTAAAAAATATCTTAGATAATCGCGGAGTAGAGCAGCCTGGTAGCTCGTTGGGCTCATAACCCGAAGGTCAATGGTTCAAATCCATTCTCCGCTAGAAATTTTGATAACAGATAATTTTAATAAAAAAACCATTTTTTTATTAAAATTATATATTGAACGTTAAACATTTATAAAGTTTTACAAATGACATTAAATTTACAAACACCGTTTCCTACTTTTGGTGGAAGTACTGGCGGCTGGCTACGTGCAGCTGAAGTTGAAGAAAAATATGCTATTACTTGGACTAGTCCAAAAGAGCAAATATTTGAAATGCCGACTGGTGGCGCAGCAATTATGCGTAATGGAGAGAATTTATTATATTTAGCCCGTAAAGAACAATGTTTAGCATTAGGAACACAACTACGGACATTTAAGATTAATAACTATAAAATTTATCGAATTTTCCCAAGTGGTGAAGTTCAATATTTACATCCAAAAGATGGTGTTTTCCCAGAAAAATCAAATCCAGGACGTACTTCTGCGGGTAGCCGTGATTTCTCTATTGGAAAAAATCCAGAGCCAGCTTCAATTAAATTTAGTGGTAAGAGTACGTACAATAGTTAATAAATATTTAAGATTAGTTTTTTTAGCTAATCTTTTGGCGAGATGGCAGAGTTGGTCGATTGCGTCTGATTTGAAATCAGATGAACCTTTGCGGGTTCCGTGGGTTCGAATCCCACTCTCGCCTTAAAAATTATGTTTTGCTTAACCGTGTAAAAATATTGTAAAAATTCTGTTATGAGTAAAATTTACGATTGGTTTGAAGAAAGATTAGAAGTTCAAGCAATTGCTGATGATATTTCAAGTAAATATGTACCGCCACATGTAAATATTTTCTACTGTTTTGGTGGTCTTGTATTCACATGTTTTTTAATTCAAGTTGCAACTGGATTTGCAATGACTTTCTATTATCGCCCAAGTGTAGTTGATGCTTTTGCTTCAGTTGAATATATTATGACAAGTGTTAACTTTGGGTGGTTAATTCGTTCTATTCACCGTTGGTCAGCTAGTATGATGGTACTTATGTTAGTATTACATGTTTTCCGAGTTTATTTAACAGGTGGATTTAAAAAACCACGGGAGTTAACTTGGGTTACTGGTGTAACTTTAGCTGTAGTTACTGTTTCATTTGGTGTAACAGGTTATTCATTACCATGGGATCAAGTTGGATTCTGGGCATGTAAAATTGTAACAGGTGTACCAGCAGCAGTTCCAGTAGTTGGACCACCTATTGTTTTATTACTACGTGGTGGTGAAAGTGTTGGCCAAGCAACATTAACAAGATTCTACAGTGCTCATACCTTCGTTTTACCAGTCGCTGCGGCTGTTTTAATGTTAACTCATTTCTTAATGATCCGTAAGCAAGGTATTTCAGGACCGTTATAAATTAAAAACACTTTAGAACTTAAAAAAATAAAATAAATATAAACTCATAAATTTTATTATGTCAGTAATTAAAAAACCAGATTTAACTGATCCAAAGTTACGTGCTAAATTAGCTAAGGGTATGGGTCATAACTATTATGGTGAGCCAGCATGGCCAAATGATATTTTATATATCTTCCCTCTTACTATGTTAGGTATATTTTCATGTGTTGTAGGTTTATCTGTATTATCACCTACACCATTAGGTGAACCAGCAGATCCATTTAATACACCATTAGAAATTTTACCAGAATGGTATTTCTTCCCTACATTCAATTTATTACGTGTATTACCTAATAAATTATTAGGGGTATTAGCTATGGCAGCAGTGCCATTAGGATTAATTACCGTACCATTCATTGAAAATGTTAACAAATTTCAAAACCCATTCCGTCGTCCAATCGCAAGTTTAGCTTTTATTCTTGGATTCTTTGTAGCCGTTTGGTTAGGAATTGGAGCATGTTTACCAATTGATAAAGCAGTTTCATTAGGATTCTGGTAAATAGAATTTTAATGAATATAAAATTACTGCAATTTAAAATTTTAAATTGCAGTAATTTTATATTCATTAAGAGCTTAAATTAAATTGTAACGCTATAGCAAAGTAAATTAAGATTCCAAATCCAGTGAAAATATTTAAAAATCGTTCGGCGGAACTCGGCGAACCTAATATATCACTTTTTGTTGCAAAACTTGATAATCCAACATTTTCTTGTGGTGTACGCAAAAATATAATTATGATTAGTAAAATACTTACAATAACCCAAACTAATTGTAACATACCTTTAATTTATTTCAAGAATTCTAATTATATTATTATTTGAATAATAAGTTAACATATTAGTTTTCAATTTCAAAGATTTCATTAAAAACTTTACTTACTTTGTCACCTGAATCAATCGCTTCTAAAGGATCTTTTCTTAAACGATGACGTAAACATAAAGTAATAATTTTTGAAATATCTTCTAGAGTAACTTTATCACGACTATTATATGCTGCATGAGCTTTTGCCGCACGATTTGTTACGATATCACCACGTAAACCATCTACATCTAATTGGCTACAAACTTCAGAGATTTTTACTCGTAAATCATAATCAATCTCTACCGTTGGTAATAATTTTTGTGCTGCAACAATACGATCACGTAATTCTTGTTGTTGAGCTTCATAGTTTTCGATCCAAACCATCGGAGTTTGATCAAATGATGTACGTTCTTCAACAACTTTTACACGTAAAATAGGATCTTTTACAGTTCTAATTTCAGCATGCATACCGAATCGATCTAATAATTGAGGTCGTAATTCTCCTTCTTCTGGATTTCCTGATCCAACTAAAACAAAACGCGCTGGATGGCGAATAGAAATACCTTCTCGTTCTACTGTATTCCAACCTGAAGCTGCTGAATCTAATAAGATATCGACTAAATGGTCATCTAGTAAATTTACTTCATCAACATAAAGAAGTCCACGATTTGCTTTTGCTAATAATCCAGGTTCAAAAGCTTTCACACCTTCTGTTAAAGCTTTTTCAATATCAATTGTTCCACAAACTCGATCTTCTGTCGCACCTAATGGTAAATCAACCATTGGAATTTTAATAAATTCAGTTTCAAGTGACGTACCGTTTTGAACTGCTAATTTTACTTCATTACCCATTAAATCTAAATCTGACTTATGAGAATTAAATGGATCGTCTTTTACTACTTCGATTTCTGGAAGTAAATCGGCAATCGCACGGATTGTTGTTGATTTTCCTGTTCCACGATCTCCCATAATCATAACCCCACCAATTTTTGGATCGATTACGTTTAATTGTAGAGCTAGTTTCATTTCTTCTTGACCAACGATCGCTGTAAATGGAAAAACTGGAGTGTCAAATTTTTTTAAATTTTCTGTTACCATAGCTTATTATCAATTGTTAATGTAAAAAAAATTTTAATTTCCTAACTAATTAGTAAGGAGGTTAAAATACTTACTTAAAAAGTATTATTCGTAAAGTGTTGAACCTAATCTCATAGCTAAAATTCCAGCTAATAAAGCAATACATAATGCTGTATAAACTTGTGAATCACTAATCATTGGAAACTCCTTGATTTTTAAATTTAAAATGTTATTTAATTCTAAAGACTTTCGTATGTTAAATTTTAACAAAAGCGTTTCATAAATTTTTTAACGTTATATGTATAATTGTAAATTAAATTAATAAAAATCGTTGAATTTAATTTAAATAAATTTTTATTACCAACTTGATTTTGTTACTCCTGGTAATAAACATTGGTGAGCCATCTCACGTAAAACATTACGAGATACTCCAAAATCTCTAAAGAAACCACGAGGTCTTCCAGTTTTCCAACATCTATTTCTAATTCGTGTTTTAGCACTATTGCGCGGTAATCTTTGTAATTGTGAGTGAAGTTTTAACTTTAAATTAAAGTTTTCTTCATTTTGATATTTTTTTAATAAATTAGATCGTTTTAAAGCATATTTTTTGTGTAACTTGATTCGTTTTTTTTCACGCTCGATCATACTTTTTTTTGCCATAAAAGTAATTTTTTGTTAAATATAAGAGTTTAAAAATTTTGTAAAATTATGAAAAGTAAATAAAATAATTTATTTATTTTATTTTTAGTTTACTGTATTTCTAGAATTTAGACAAGTAAAATTAATACTAAACATTTTACTGATCTAAATTCTAGAGAAATTTAACTTTAATTATTAGGACTTAAAAATTGATAAAAAATTAAATTAATTAATTTTTTCTATCTTTGCTTATAATAATATAATAGCTAACTTTTATGTAGTTTAGTTGTAAGAAAGTCAAAAACCATTATTTATATTGAGGAATGTATTACTATGGCATTACCATGGTATCGTGTTCACACTGTTGTTTTAAATGACCCTGGACGATTAATTGCTGTACATATTATGCATACCGGTTTGGTTGCAGGTTGGGCTGGATCAATGGCATTATACGAATTAGCTGTTTTTGATCCATCAGATCCTGTACTAAACCCAATGTGGCGTCAAGGTATGTTTGTTATGCCTTTTATGACACGTTTAGGTATTACTGATTCTTGGGGTGGTTGGAGTATCACAGGTGAGAGTGTTTCAAATCCAGGTCTTTGGAGTTTTGAAGGTGTAGCATTATCACATATTGTTTTATCAGGTATGTGTTTCTTAGCAGCTATCTGGCACTGGGTTTACTGGGATTTAGAATTATTCCGTGATCCAAGAACGGGTGAACCTGCTTTAGATTTACCAAAAATCTTCGGAATCCACTTATTATTATCAGGAATTTTATGTTTCGGTTTCGGAGCATTCCACGTAACTGGTTTCTTCGGTCCTGGTATCTGGGTTTCAGATGCATTTGGTATTACAGGAAAAGTACAACCTGTAGCGCCAGCTTGGGGTGCAGAAGGGTTTAACCCATTCAACCCAGGTGGTATCGCGTCTCACCACATTGCAGCTGGTATTCTTGGTATCTTTGCAGGTATTTTCCACTTAAATGTACGTCCACCACAACGATTATACCGTGCGTTACGAATGGGTAACATCGAAACAGTTTTATCTAGTAGTATTTCAGCTGTATTCTTTGCTGCTTTTATTACTTCAGGTACAATGTGGTATGGTGCAGCAGCAACTCCAATTGAATTATTTGGTCCAACTCGTTACCAATGGGATAGTGGATATTTCCAACAAGAAATTGAACGACAAGTTGAAGCATCAGTAAGTGAAGGATTATCTGAAAGTCAAGCATGGTCAAGAATTCCAGATAAATTAGCATTCTACGATTACATTGGAAATAACCCAGCGAAAGGTGGATTATTCCGTGCTGGTGCAATGGATAAAGGAGATGGTATTGCCGAAGCTTGGTTAGGTCACCCAATTTTCCGTGATCAAGAAGGTCGTGAGTTAACTGTACGTCGTATGCCAGCCTTCTTCGAAACATTCCCAGTAATTTTAGTTGATAAAGATGGTATTATTCGTGCGGATATTCCATTCCGTCGAGCAGAATCAAAATATAGTATTGAACAAGTTGGAGTAACTGTTGATTTCTACGGAGGTAAATTAAATGGTCAAACATTTAAAGATGCACCAACAGTTAAGAAATTTGCTCGTAAAGCACAATTAGGTGAAGTATTTGAATTTGATAGAACAAGTTTAGAATCAGATGGTGTATTCAGAAGTAGCCCACGTGGTTGGTATACTTTTGGCCATGCTAATTTCGCTTTATTATTCTTCTTCGGACACTTATGGCATGGCGGCCGTACAATTTTCCGTGATGTATTCACTGGGATTGGTGCAGAAGTTACAGAGCAAGTTGAATTTGGTGTATTCCAAAAACTTGGTGATAAATCAACGAAAAAACAGGGTGCTGTATAAAATACAGTTATTTTGTTAAGTTTCTTTAACTTTATATTTAAATAGGATTAAACAATGGAAGCGTTAGTTTATACATTTTTACTTATCGGTACTTTAACTGTAATTTTCTTTGCCGTATTCTTCAGAGAGACACCTCGAATTCTTAAAAAGTAATTCTTAAAAAATAAAACCATTTTATTGGTTTTATTTTTTTAGTCCTCATGCTCTTCGAATGGGTCGCGTAAGTTTTTTGACGATGGTCCGAATGCTGTATAGATAGAATATGCGGTAATTCCTAAGAGTAAACTTGATACAAAAATTACAATAATAGTTGCTGTTTCCATGTTATATATTTATTTAAATTAACGTTTTAATATTATATAACATATACTCGAAAAATTAATTTATTAACAATATAAATATTTTTATGGCATTACGAACAAGATTAGGTGAAATTTTACGCCCACTAAATGCTGAATATGGTAAAGTTGCTCCAGGTTGGGGAACAACTCCACTTATGGCTATTACAATGGCGGCATTTTTAGTATTTTTACTAATTATTTTACAAATTTATAACTCATCATTAATTATTGATGATATTGATGTTGATTGGACAAATGGTATTGTATAGTTATAATACTAATAAAAAATAATTTAAAAGGTTTCAAAATCCTTTTAAATTATAAAAATTAAATAAATTAAAATATAGATCTATGGATATTATAAGTCTAGGGTGGGCTGGTTTAATGACAATGTTTACATTTTCGTTAGCGTTAACTGTTTGGGCTCGAAATGGTTTCTAATTATTTAAACTTTTGTAACATTTAAAATTAAAAAAATTATGGAATTAATTAAATCAGTATTCCCGTATGCAAGTCCAGAAATTGTTAGCTCAGCTGTTATCTGTTTCTTTATGACTTTATTTGGTCTTTCTTTAGGATTTGCCTTATTAAAAGTTCAAGGTGAATAAAAACTATTTAATAATAATATGTGAAATATTATTATTAAATAGTTTTTAATCTATTTTAAATCATCTTTTAAATATAAAATATTTACAATTATTTAAAATCTAGTAAACATAACTTAAAAATTAGTGAATAAAATCTATTTATCTGTAATGTAACTAAAATAAAATCAAGTTCAAATTGATTTTGAAAATGATTTTATGATACGCGACAAAGCTTCTTGTTGAAAATGCATGACGACAAATTAAGAAACGATTTTTTAAATAGTTTTAACAGTAAAGACTATTAAAACTATTTAAAATTAGAAAATAAATTTAGTAATCCCGGTTTTAACAAACAATAAGCAATCGCACTTAAGAAAGTAAATATTTATTTAATCCTCTGCTTCGATTTCTGCTTCTAATTCGGTATTTTCCTTTTCCTTTCGATATAAAATTTCATTTATATCTTCGATCTTTAAAGTAGCTGTCATATGATACAATTTTAACCAATAGGAATCTTCTTTTGTATCAATAAATTCTTGTATAGCAGCTCGTATAATATCATCTGTTAATTTCGAAACGATAATATACGGATAACTAGGTGGCACAAAATTACTTTTAAATTTTTCCATAAGAGTGTAGAAAAATTTAGGTGTTGTTACTTCTATCAGATAATAATCATCATTCTCTAAAGTTACAAAAACATCTAAACAATCATTTTCTAAATCCACTCGAGGATCGAGATAAGATATTTTTTTAATTTTCATAATTTAATTTAAATTTTAATATTGAAGATTTACACCATTGTCATTGTAAACCTCTTGAATGATTATTCAGGATTTAATTTTTTCTCTTTCTTTTTAATAACAATTAAATCCTAAACTCTGGAAATAAACTACTAATTGAGAGATTTGAAAATTCAAAAGTTTGGGAAGGTTGCAAGTAATAAAATCAACCTGGAGAAGCTCTGTTTGAAAGAATCCAAAATCTTCGTAAGTAACTTGATTCCTTTTCTTTATTTTTAAAATCTGTTAATTTGGTTTTTTAAAATATTTAGTAATCTTAAAATGTGAATCGAAGGTATTTGTCTAAAGAGCAAAGAACAGTTGGCCAATAAATGATTAACAATGTATTTATACTCCAATATTATTTATAAATCGAATAATAAATCGTTAAATGAAACGGGACTGACGAGACTCGAACTCGCAACTTCCGCCGTGACAGGGCGGTGCTCTAACCAATTGAACTACAATCCCATCTTGCAACTTATAACAAATAAGATTAACTAATTTAAAAAATATGTCAACTTTTTATTATTTTTAGCTTTTAATAAAGGAGAAACAGGGATTCGAACCCTGGGTACAAAAATTGTACGATAGATTAGCAATCTATTGCTTTCGACCACTCAGCCATTTCTCCTAAACTAAAAAACTTGTTTTGTTTTTTTTTAATTTTAAAGTAGATGGCTCTGGTGGGATTTGAACCTACGACCTTGGGCTTATGAATCCCCTGCTCTAACCACTGAGCTACAGAGCCTTAGACTACCTTACTAAAAATAATTCTATCATAAATTAATTAAAATAGAACAGTTTTATTTTTTAAAAATAGAACTTTCTAAAAAATTTTAAAATTATATACATATAATTAGAGTAAAAAAGGAATGATTCGAATTTTTTTATGAATGATTTTTGGAATAATATTTCTCGTTACCCACGTTTTTTTATTAGCAGTTTAACTGGTTTAATTTTAGTGATCTTAACACCATTTAAAAATTTATTTAAAATTAAAAAGCTTCGTATTTTTGTTATTATAGGATTTTTATTATTTATTGCAATTTTATACGCTATCATCATCAATATGGTTGATTTATAAAAATTACTGAAATAAAATTAAGATCAAAAAATTTTACAAGTTTTTTAATTTAGAACTAAAAAGTTTAATAAAGAGATACTTAAAATAAAGTATTTTGAAGAAAAAGGCTGCTACCCAAGGTATCACGATTCTAGTGCAGCCCCTAATATATTTGATACCAGACAATCTTTCTTGTTGAAGATGCATGACACTAGTATTTCAATAAAAAATTCTTGAAAAGTTTTAATTATTTTTACGACGAAAACTTTTCAAGAATTTTTTATTGAAATACTGAAAAAATATCGAATATTTGAATAATAGCTAACAAACTCGTAAATAGTAAAAGAGCTTTTGTAAAATTTAAGTATTTTTCAGTTAGAGCAAGCTGTTCATCCACCTGAAACTGAGACTTTTCTGAATTCGATTTCAAATTCTCAAGTAATTTTAATGATTTATTTAATTTTGTAATTAAATTTAATTTGTCAGATTCTTCAATTTCATAATGTTTTTTAATTCAGTTTTTAATTGATCTAACTTTATAAATATATTTAATTGAGTTGATTCATCTATCTCCAAAGAGTCTACCGGATCAAATATTGTAGTATCTAATTATTCCAGAAATAATATAATTTTAACCAATAACCGTTTGGAGAATGGTCCATATAACCTTGTATGGCGTCATGAATAGTTTCAACTGTTAGTTCTTTAACAATTATCCAAAGAAGTCCGGGGCCATAAAAATTAACCCGGTCCTTCGACATCAGGTACTCAAGATTTTTAGGTGTGCCCACAATAATTGCTACTATCAACCCATTTTTGAATGTAACAAACACTTCAACATTTGAATTAAAGGGATCTTTTAAATCTCTCAATTGATTTTCATCTATTTGAATTGAAAAATCATTATTTTTTTCCATAGAATTCTAATTTTAATCTACTTTGTATTTTTGGGAAATACTTTCTTTGCTTGGTCTATAACATATTGTTGATTTTGCGGTCTTTTTTCCCGATTTACCAAGAATTTCAACTAGCCCATTTTCAGACTCTCGTGCGAAAATCCGATAGCCGTTTTTCCGACGAAATTCGGTTATCCCTTCACCTAATAATAGTTTTTATTGTATTTTTTGGTTAACCTTCTTTGAGAAACTTATGGGCCGGGTTGGATTCGAACCAACGTAGCATAACGCAACGGATTTACAATCCGCCCCCTTTAACCACTCGGGCACCGACCCTATGTAACTTTAGTTTAACTAATTCTAATAAAAAATTCAACATTTAATCTTATAATTTTAGAATAAAATTTTTCAAGGTTAGCCAAAAATATTAATCTATTGACTTTAATCTAAAATTTTAGTATAAATATAATTACTATTACAAACTAAATGTTCTGAATCATGGGTAATTAACTCAGCGGTAGAGTGTCTGCCTTACAAGCAGAAGGTCACAGGTTCAAATCCTGTATTACCCATACTGTATAAATTATATATGGGCCTATCGTCTAACGGATTAGGACAAAAACCTTCTAAGTTTTAGATCTAGGTTCGATTCCTAGTGGGCCTAATATTTACAGAAACTAAAAATAAAAAACAATTAATAAAAGTCTGCGAAGGGTGATCAAATATAATTTCAATGATCACATTCCAATTACATTAGTAAATATGGTAGTATATAGTTTTAAAAAAGTAACGAATAGTCATTTATGTATAACTGAGATTATAATTACATCTAGAATAACCTCTACTATCAAATAATTAATCTAAGAGTATTTTTTTCTCAAATTTAAGTTACAAGAATATTATAGACAGAAAATTATTAATAATAAAAGGGAAGATTATGGCAGATTCTTTAAATGGTGCATGTGTTCTAGATGTAATATTAAAACAAGGACAATCATCCACAGAATCAGCTGCTTACTTTTGAGTTAATGTCGCTCAAGGAGTTCAGGATTTCAATAACAGTGCTTTAGTGGTAAATAGTAGCCGTTGAATTAGTTATGGCGGTTACAAAGCCAGTAAAGATTTTGCACGCGGAAATGTTATGTGCGGTACTTTGTTTTGTGTTTCTAATGGACTATTAAACGCTAAGGGTATACTTATATACTGTCCTATACCTGTTAAAATCACTACTGTATCAGTTTTAAAAGTTCCACTTTAATTGGGTGTCAAAAGTTTCATGATCTTTGCATAATTGATGCCTATTCACCGTCGTATTAATATTATTTTAAAAATTATATTCTTAAATAAAATATTTTTTATTTAAGAATATAATTTTTTCTTACTTTAAAAGATTATAGAGTAAGAAAATTAGAATTATTTATTATTTAGTTTTTGCAAATGTTTCTTTAGTTTCACTAATTAATTCTTTTAATGAAGCTTCTGCTTCCTCTGTGAATTGATTAGTAGAACCAACGATTTCTGCATATGCCTTTTTAGATGTCGTCATGTATGAAAGTAAACTTGCACAATAGTTTTTAACATCACCAACTTCTAAGTCATCTAAATAACCGTTAATACCTGTATAAATTAAGCCAACTTGTTCTGCTACAGATAAAGGAGAGTTTTGTGGTTGTTTTAAAACTTCACGTAAGCGAGTACCACGTGCTAATTGTTTTTGAGTTGCTTCATCTAAATCTGAAGCAAATTGTGAGAACGCTTCTAATTCAGCAAATTGAGCTAACTCTAACTTTAATTTACCTGCAACTTTTTTCATTGCTTTTGTTTGTGCAGCAGATCCAACACGTGATACTGAAATACCAACGTTAATAGCTGGACGAATACCAGAGTTGAATAAATCGTTAGATAAGAAAATTTGTCCATCTGTAATTGAAATTACATTTGTTGGAATGTAAGCTGATACGTCACTAGCTTGTGTTTCAATGATTGGAAGTGCTGTCATACTTCCACCACCTAATGCATCACTTAATTTTGCAGCACGTTCTAATAAACGTGAGTGTAAGTAGAATACATCACCTGGGTAAGCCTCACGTCCTGGAGGACGACGTAATAATAATGACATTTGACGATATGCCATAGCTTGTTTAGTTAAATCATCATAGATCACTAATGTAGCTTTACCTTTGTACATGAAGTATTCAGCTAAGGCTGCACCTGAATATGGTGCAATGTATTGTAATGTAGCTGGATCATTTGCACTTGCAGCAACAACAATTGTGTATGACATTGCTTGTTTTTCTTCAAGTACATTTACAACTTGAGCAATTGTTGAAGCTTTTTGACCGATACCGATATAAACACAAACTACATCTTCTGTTTTTTGGTTAATAATAGTATCTACAGCAATTGAAGTTTTACCAGTTTGACGATCTCCAATAATTAATTCTCGTTGGCCACGACCAATCGGAATCATTGCATCAATTGATGTAATACCAGTTTGTAATGGTTCACAAACTGATTTACGACTAATAATACCAGGTGCCATTGATTCTACTAAACGGCTATCAGTACTAGGAATTTCACCTTTACCATCGATTGCTACTGCTAATGGGTTAACAACTCGACCTAAGAAAGCGTCACCTACAGGAACTTGAGCAATTTTACCTGTTGCTTTAACTGTACTACCTTCTAAGATTTGACGGCCTGTACCCATTAATACAACACCAACGTTGTCATTTTCTAAGTTTAAAGCAATACCGATTGTTTTGTCTTCGAACTCTAAAAGTTCTCCACTCATTACTTGATCAAGACCATAAACTCGAGCGATGCCATCACCAACTTGTAATACAGTACCAATATTATCTACTTTAACATCTTGATCGTATTTCTCAATTTGTTCACGGATAATACTACTAATTTCGTCTGGACGAATATTTATCATTGTATTATTTTTAATATAAAAAGTTAATAAAAGATTTTTTTACAATTAAATTTCTAAAACAGCATCTAAGTGTTTTGCTAGATTTTGTAATTGGTTTTTTACAGTAAAGTTAATTACTTTTGAGTCAGTTTTAATTAAAAAACCACCAATTAAACTAGAATCCACAGTAATTACTAATCTAATTTCACGTGCATTTGTTAATTCTTTTAATTTTTTAATTAACATATTTTTTTGTAAATTAGTAAAACCAAATGCTGTTGAAACTTCAATCATTTTAATTGAAGCTGTTTCATAAACTAATTCTAAATAATTAGTAATAATTGATTTTAATAAACTGATTCTTTCACGATCTACTAAAACCATTAAAAATTTAAATGTTTCGGTATTTACTTGTGATTGTAATGTTTTAGTTAAAACCTCACGTTTTGCACTTTGACTAACAACTGGATTATCTAAATAATCTGTTAATTCAGAAGTTTCGTTTAAGAAAATTTCTAAATTTTGGAAATCTGCTGTAATCTGGTGCATAATATTTTGTTCAACCGAAAAATCAAACAAAGCACGTGCATAAGGGGCTGCAATCTTTGCTGTTAATGGATTTGCACTCATAATAAATCTCCTTCTAATTTATTAATAGTATCATTAATTAATGCAGTTGCACGTTCTTTTGGTCCAAATGTTTCTTGTGCACGAACTACTGTTCGTTTTAACACAAGTGAAATAATTTGTTGTTTAATTTCTAAGAATATTTGGCGTTCTTTTGATCGAAAAGTTGCTAATGCACGTTCAAAACGGATTTTTAAATCTTTTTTCGCTTCAAAAGCATCTGATTCAAGTAATACTTTTTTTGTTGAAACAGTTTCATTCCTAATTTCACTGATAACAAGATTAGCTTGATTTAATTGTTTTTGTGCTTCGTCTAAACGTTTTTGAGCTTCGTTTAATCGATCTTCTGCATCTTGAACACTTTTTACAATCGTTGTTTTTCGCTCTTCTAATAAAGATCCTAAAAAGTCGCGACCTGTAAAAAATAGAATTGCAAGTAACGCTATAATATTCAATAAGCCTGTTTCGAGAATATCTAGGTTTAAACCAATACCTTCATGTTCGGCAAGTAATGTAAAAATTTGATCAAAATTTTCCATGTTTTCGAGTTTTTATATAAACTGTTCACTTATTAAAAAGGAAAATTACGTCTGACAAAAAATTTAGATTGATAATCTAGTTTCAATATCAACACATAAAGATTGAACGATTTCATCTAAACTATTAAGTGCAATATCTTTCTTGTTAAGAAGATCTTTTGTAATAGTATCTAATAAATTATCAATATACTTTTGAGAAACATTTAATTCAGTTTCTAAAATTTCTTTATGAATTTTTTGTGAGTTTGTAATTTCTAATTGGGCTTCTTTACGGACACTAGTTAATTCTTGTTCGTATTGTTCTGTTAGCTTATTGGCTTCTGCTAATATCTCTGAAGCTTTGCTAAGATTCGTTAAGATATACTCTTTACGCTCTTCAATGATAGTTAACAATGGATTATATAAAATTATATTTAAAATAATTGTCAATAATACAAATTGAATTGCAACTAACGGTAAAGTTGCATTAATATCAAATAACCCACCAGGTCCACTAACTTCTGAACTTGAAATTAGTATTGAAAGATTAATCATATAAAATCTATATGTTCTACTATAGAATTAAAATTTTTAAATAATTTTGTCGAACTTATTAGAATGTAGCGGAGCAATAAATAGTTATAGTTATTACTCCAAACTATCAAATTTAAACTGATTTTCTAAATATTAGAATTAAATTATCATTAGTATTTCTACATTGTCTCTAATACTGCTTAGATAAGTATCGACAATTTTTAGTTTTACGATAACTAACGTTAGTATCTAAAACTTTTTGTTGTGAATAAAGTTTCTGAATTTTTTAGAACTTATTCAAAAGATTTTAATAAATCTTGATTATCAAATAACCTAAAACAAAAACGATTAACTTTGGCAGTATAAGTATTTTGTTTAATTTATGGGGTTAATTCTTAACCGTTAAATGGGTTAGCGAATAATAATGCTAATGCTACTACTAGACCATAAATTGTTAACGCTTCCATGAAGGCTAATGATAATAATAATGTACCACGAATTTTGTTTTCTGCTTCTGGTTGACGAGCAATACCTTCAACAGCTTGACCAGCAGCGTTACCTTGACCAATACCAGGACCGATTGCAGCTAAACCAATAGCTAAACCAGCAGCAATAACAGAAGCAGCAGAAATGATAGAATCCATAATAAATTTTCAATTGTGAATATATATATATAATTTTTAAAAAATCTAATTGCAATAATTTGATAAAACAACTTATTCTAAAGCTTCTGCAATATATGCAGCTGCTAATGTTGAGAAAATTAAAGCTTGTACTGAACCAGCAAAGATCCCTAATAACATAATAGGTAATGGAATTACCAAAGGAACAAGTGAGGTCAATACAGAAATTGTTAATTCATCAGCTAAAACGTTACCGAATAATCGGAAACTTAGTGATAAAGGTTTCGTAAAATCTTCTAAAATATTAATTGGTAGAAGAAGTGGAATTGGTTCAATATAACGTTTAAAATATCCGAACCCTTTTTTACTTAAACCTGCATAGAAGTAGGCAAACGATGTTAATAAAGCTAAGGCAACCGTTGTATTAATATCATTTGTTGGAGCAGCAAATTCCCCCTCTGGTAATTCAATTAATTTCCATGGGATAATGGCACCAGCCCAGTTACATCCAAAAATGAATAAGAATAACGTCCCAATAAATGGGATCCATTCTTTATAAAAACTTTCACCTAATTGATCTCTAGCAATATCAGTAACAAAGTCGACAGCTGATTCCATAAAGTTTTGCCAACCATGTGGAATACGATCTGCATTTGCAGTTCCTAAGAATGAAAATACTAATAAAAGTAATAATACAAACCAAATAACTACTAAAACTTGCCCATGTACTAGGAAACCTGCAATATTCCAGTAAAAATGTTTTCCAACTTCCGCCTCCGCTAATAATGTAAACGTATTTGAATAAAAAATTTCTGGGTACATAAAATCTAACTAATTTAGTAAATTACCCAATATTAAAAAATATACAGGAACAATTACTATTATAAGAAATTTTTTATTCTTTTAGGTTTGTTTTTATAAAAAAGCTCACTTTTAATATATTTTACTTTTAATTACAAACTTGATTAATTGAAAAAGTTTTCTATTCAATTTATTTCATAAACTCTGACTATTAAGAAATTAAATTAATCGAAAGTTAATCTATAATTAATTTTTTTAACTAAAATTATTTAATCTATTGTTTTTATCAATTTATTTAAAAATATTTCAAATTAATTTAATAAATTTTATTTTATTGAAATTGTGATTAAATTTATTGAGTTTGAAACATTTAAAAACTAAAAGGCCTTCAATTGAAAGTTATAAAAATACTTTTAAATTCCTTCTCAGAGGTCAAAATAAAAACCGTGAAGGACAGGTTATAGCCTGAGTAGAATGCTTATCCAATTCTAGCCTTAAAATAGGAGTATTTTTTGATGAAGGTGAAAGATAAAATAATTTTCGTTAGAAATAAAAATGAATTCCTAAATTTTAACATAATTTAGGAATTCTCTAATCGATCTGATTCGGCTTCGAACTCTGCATCTACCTTTGCCTCCCATTCAATCGCTTTCTGTTTCTTCCGATCATAAAACTCAATAATAATATTAAAATAATCTGCTAATCTAAAAACGAATTACTCTAATATTATTATAATATTAGAGTAATTCGTTTTAGTATAAAATACCACTTCATAAAATTTTAACTAATTTTTTATTGTTCATTATTTATTTTTTAAACAGTTAACCACTCATAACCTTTATTTTCAAGTTCTTTTGCTAAATCAGCAGAACCTGTTTTAATAATTTTCCCATCTTGCATAACATGTACATAAGTTGGATTAATATAATCTAATAAACGTTGATAATGAGTAATTAAAACAATAGATTTATTTTCATTCATAAAATTATTAATTCCAGTCGAAATTATTTTTAGAGCATCAATATCTAAACCTGAATCAGTTTCATCTAGAATACATACTTCAGAATCTAATAAAATCATTTGTAAAATTTCATTTCGTTTTTTCTCACCTCCCGAAAAACCTTCATTGACGTTTCGACTTAAAAATAACGGTGACATATTAACGAGTTTTAATTTTTCATTAATAATTGATAAAAACTCAATTGGATCAACTTCTAGTTTATTATAAAATTTTTGTTTTGAATTATATGCTAATCGCAAAAAATCTTCATTACTGACACCAGGAATTTCAATTGGGTATTGGAAGGCTAAAAAGATACCTAAATGTGATCTATCTTCTGGATCGAGATCTAAAATACTTGAACCTTTATATAGAATATCACCACCTAAAACTGAATAAGCTGGATGACCTGCAATAACTTTGGAAAAAGTACTCTTACCTGAACCATTCGGTCCCATAATTGCATGAATTTCCCCTTTATCAACTTTTAAGTTTAAACTTTTTAGAATTTCATTTTCATTAATCGAAACTTTTAAATTTTTAATTTCTAAGATTGGAGAATTTAAATTCATTAGCCAACACTTCCTTCTAATTTTAATGTTAATAATTTATCTGCTTCTGCAGCAAACTCTAAAGGCAGTTCTGTGAAAATTTCACGACAAAAACCACTAATCATCAATTCAACAGCTTTTTCTAAACAAATTCCACGTTGTAAGAAATAAAAAATTTGTTCTTCACCAATTTTTGAAGTAGAAGCTTCATGTTCAATTTTGCTTGTTGAATTTTGAACTGATATAAATGGGAATGTATTTGCATTAGATAAGTTTCCAATTAATAAAGAATCACATTGAGAATAATTTCTTGCTCCTAGTGCTTTATTCATTACATTTACTAATCCACGATAACTATTTTTCGATTTTCCAGCTGAGATACCTTTTGAAATAATTCGACTACGTGTATTTTTTCCAATATGAATCATTTTTGTTCCAGTATCAGCTTGTTGATAATTATTTGTTAATGCGACAGAGTAAAACTCACCTTGAGAATCATTTCCAACTAGCACACAACTTGGATATTTCCAAGTAATCGATGACCCTGTTTCTACTTGAGTCCAAGATATTTTAGAGTTGGCTCCAGCACACAATCCTCGTTTAGTTACAAAGTTATAAACTCCCCCATTACCAAATTCATCACCAGAATACCAATTTTGTACCGTTGAATATTTTATATTAGCATTTTCCAATGCTACTAATTCAACAACAGCGGCATGCAATTGATTTGTATCATATTGAGGGGCTGTGCATCCTTCCAAGTAATTAACTCGACTATTTTTTTCTGAGACAATCAAAGTTCGCTCAAACTGACCAGATTTTTGGTCATTAATTCTAAAATAAGTCGATAAATCTAAAGGACAAATTGTATCTTGAGGAATATAACAAAACGATCCATCTGTAAAAACAGCCGAATTTAAAGCGGAAAAATAATTATCACCAATTGGAACCACAGAACCTAAATATTTTTCAATTAAATCTGAATAATCGTGAATAGCTTCTGATATTGAAGCAAAAATAACACCAGATTTACTTAACTCTTCTTGAAAAGTTGTTCCAATTGAAACACTATCAAATACTGCGTCAACAGCTACATTTGACAATCGTTTTTGCTCATTTAAAGAAATACCTAATTTGTCAAATGTTTTTAATAATTCGGGATCTACTTCACTTAAATCTTTTAATTTTTTTTGTGATTTTGGAGCTGAATAATAAATAATGTCTTGATAATCAATTTGAGGAAATTTTAAGTAAGCCCATTGAGGTTCAGACATTTGTTTCCATTTTTTAAAAGCTTTTAATCGAAACTTTAATAAAAACGCCGGTTCCTTCTTTTTTTGAGAAATTAATCTAACAGTTTCTTCATTTAAACCTTTTTCAATAATATCTTTTTCAATATTTGTGGAAAAACCATATTGATATGTTTTGTTAACTAATTTCGTTATATTTTTATTTAATATTTTGTTTGATTGTTTAACCATATAATAATTACCAAATCTAAACTATATAGATGAATTTTGTAAAAAATGAATTTATTACTAAGTTTTAATTATTATTATAAAGAAATAGTGACTTGAATTAAACTATAAGATAATCTACGAAACTATTTAAATTATACTATTCTAAAAAGTTATAATAATAATAAGTGATGTATATGATTTGGGTAGATTATAATCATGATATAATGTTAATTAAGGTTGTTCGAAATAATTCAACCGACAGAACTAATTTTATAAAAAATTAGTTAAATATCTATTATATATTGCCTTTTTATTCTAAGGAGAAATCA